ACAACCCAAATAAAGGAATAGGTAAATAAAAAACTAGGTTAAAACATGAAGATATACTGGAAATGAATTCCCATTAATCCTATACCGTTCTAGTTAGAAAATGAACAAATACTCTAGTAAAATGATTATTCACTCTATTTTAAAAAGATAAACTAGAAAATTTCTCTTTTGGGTTATAATGCTAAAATATCAAATCGGCTCATTTATCACCTTTCTCAATATATCTAGGCCTCTTGAAATTTCTCTTTATCCATTTTTTTGTCATTCCGTTGATTTGGTATTTGTGTATGTATTCTTTTCTTTACTATTGTTTTTTTTTAGTTAATAGTGATTGATAGAGATTCTCTTGTTAAAATCCTAGAAATCAATTGAAACCTCAGATTCAGACTAGAACCACGATGACGATAAATCAAGAATCATTTAAAATTAAATGAAATTAAAAGATTTTGTGAGTAAAAATCCTTATATCATCATTTATTCAATTAAAAAGAAATGAATAACTCAAGAAATCAAGACAATACAAAAATAATTCAATCAAAAAAAGGTTTGTCTTTTGCTCAAAAAAAAGTAAAAATATTAAAGGTATATATATATACCTTTAATATTTTTTACCTTTAATATTTTTACTTTATACTTTCAAACTTTCAAAAAAAAAATTTCTTGAAACTATTTTTTGTCTTTTGATAATTGGGTTACGCGATCCGAATATTATTGAGTATGAATCATAGTTAAAAAACTTCCTAATTTAGTCCCTCTCTTTCGTGCTCCAGATATCTCTAGTTAAAAATAATATCTGACGATCAAAAGACTCTCTATAGCAAAAGATGACAGACCCTTTCTCTGTATTATCGATAGGATTCATTAAAACAAGACGCACACTCATATTCCATAAATACAGAAAAAATTTCACGATCGAACTTCCCCAAAAGAAAAAAAAAATTAAATTGTATTTAATAAGGTAGAGCTGACAGGTCTTTAGAATTCTAATTCATTGAAATCCCATCTAATACAACAGAAGAATTAAAAATCTCCAATATAATTGATAAAAATACTGCAAATAAAGCCATTGCAACCCCCATTAAGGGGGTAGTTCCCCACCCAGGAGCTACTTTACCATATTCGGAATTCAATGGTTTTAATAAACTCCCTACAATAGTTCGTCTTGGAACAGATCTAGAACTACTCTCAACGCTTTGTGTAGCCATACTATAGTTGTATTAATTGAGATCTGTTGACTTTGTATACGATTTCATTGTAAATAGATGATCTTATCATAGATCCATTGTATTTTTGAAATTCCATAAAAATGGAAACAGCAACTCTAGTCGCCATCTTTATATCTGGTTTACTTGTAAGTTTTACTGGGTATGCCTTATATACTGCTTTTGGGCAACCCTCTCAGCAATTACGCGATCCCTTCGAAGAACACGGAGACTAGATACAGTAAAGTAAAGAGCCTCCCCATTTTGGGGAGGCTCTTTACTTTACTGTATCTAGTCTAAGAGAATGAAACAAAATTTCACTTTTTAGTTGGAACTTTTGGAGGTTCTCGAAAAAAGATAGCGAAAAAAATGATTCCTAAAGTCGAGACTAAAAGGAATGTATAAACCAATGCTTCCATAAATTCAACCGTGGTTTACAATTATAGCTTCCATACCTATTTATTTTGGATCATCGACATACAAACGAAGAAGTCAAGATTAAAAAAAGTAATGAAAAAATAGATGATACACTACAGCATAGCTAATGACAAAAAATAATCAAAAAATACGAGATTCCAGTTGTATTAGACTCCTTGTCTTCGTGTGGTTGGATCTCCAATCTTTTGGAATGTTCCAAATTCCACTTGAGCGTCTAAATCTGGATCAATACCAGCAAAAACATCTCGGAACAAAGTTCGAGACCCATGCCAAATGTGACCAAAAAAGAAAAGCAAAGCAAAGGAAGCATGTCCAAAAGTAAACCACCCCCGCGGACTGCTACGAAAAACCCCATCCGATTTCAAAGTAGCACGATCTAATTCAAAGATCTCACCCAATTGAGCTCGTCTAGCATATTTTTTAACAATAGCAGAATCACTATAAGTAACCCCATTTAATTCCCCACCATAGAACTCAACAGTTACACCTACTTGTTCGACACTATACTTCGACTCTGCCCTTCGAAAAGGAACATCTGCTCTAACAATTCCGTCTCCGTCTACTAAAACAACAGGAAAAGTTTCAAAAAAAGTAGGCATACGTCGTACAAAAAGCTCACGTCCTTCTTTATCTCTAAAGATAGGATGTCCCAACCATCCAACAGCTATTCCATCTCCATTATCCATTGAACCCGCTCGAAATAATCCACCTTTTGCTGGATTATTACCAATGTAATCATAAAATGCCAATTTTTCAGGAATCTTAGACCAAGCTTCAGCTAAACTTTTATTTGCGGCTAATTCATCACTAACGCGTCGATAGATTTCTTGTTGAAAGTATCCTTGATCCCATTGATAACGAGTTGGACCAAATAATTCAATTGGCGTAGTTGCTGAACCATACCACATTGTTCCAGCAACGACAAAAGCTGCAAAAAAAACAGCAGCAATACTACTAGAAAGAACTGTTTCAATATTTCCCATCCGCAATCCTTTGTATAGACGTTGAGACGGACGCACACTTAAATGAAAAAGACCCGCTAAGATGCCCAACGTACCTGCTGCTATATGATGAGCAGCTATTCCTCCCGGAACGAACGGATCAAAACCTTCAACACCCCAAGCTGGGCTTACAGCTTGTACATTTCCAGTTAGCCCATAAGGATCGGATACCCATATTCCTGGACCATATAATCCTGTTACATGAAAGGTACCAAATCCAAAACAAGCAACCCCAGCCAAAAATAAATGAATTCCAAAGATCTTCGGTAAATCCAAAGATGGTTTTCCTGTCCGTTCATCAGAAAAGATTTCTAAATCCCAATACACCCAATGCCAGATAGCTGCCAAAAAGCACAAACCAGAAAAGACAATATGTGCACCCGCCACACCTTCATAACTCCAAATGCCCGGATTTGATATAGTTCCTCCTGTGATACTCCAACCACCCCAGGAATTTTTTATTCCTAAACGAGTCATGAAAGGTATAACAAACATACCTTGTCTCCACATTGGATCCAGAACGGGGTCCGATGGATCAAAAACTGCTAATTCATATAAAGCCATCGAACCAGCCCAACCTGCAACTAAAGCCGTATGCATTATATGAACAGCCAGCAAACGACCGGGATCATTCAATACGACGGTATGAACACGATACCAAGGTAAACCCATGGAAATACCTCTTTAAAATTATTAATGTATAATAATATGTAACTTTATTGCACTGAAAAAAGAATGTTATAAACCTTCTTTTTTCATCAATTATACCCCCAAAAGATAAATATTTCTTTATTTGAGTAATAATGTAAAATAATGTAGAATTGGGGGTTGTAGGAACAAGGAGAAGCAGATCTATTCTATACTCGATAAGTATCAATATGCAATGGGGTTTTGCTATTATTTTTTTTTAGCGGAGTAATTGCAGACAAATTTTTTCATTAGTCAAAAAAATAATTCTTAAGACAATGAATCTCTGAAATAAAAAAAGATAAATTTTTTGAATTCAAAGAATTCATTGTTATGCTTTCATATCAAAGTGAAATAGAATACTGACATTTTGGTCTTTTACTTTATGCCAGTAGGTGTTCCAAAAATTCCTGAGTATGAGTTTGAAGAAGAGGCTGGGTTTGAAGATTCGGAATCTGAAAATGGGTATCAAAATGAAGATGAAAGTGAGGATGAGTACGAATATACCTATCCCGGAGGAAAGGTAACTTGGGTTAATTTACCCCATCTACTTTATGAAGAAAGAATCCTTTTTTTGACACGAAGAATAAATAGTCATCTAGCAAATCAACTTATCGGTCTTATGACCTATCTCACTATAGAGGACGAAACTATTGATTTTACTTTTTTTATAAATTGTCTTGGTGGGTGGATAAAGCCAGGACTAGCCATTTATGATATGATGCAAGCTGTACCACAGGACATCAATACAATAGGGGGGGGGATTGTTGCTTCAATGGCATCTTTGATCTTGGCTGGAGGAGAGAATTCCAAACGTATAGCATTCCCTCATGCTAGAATAATGATCCATCAACCTGCTGCTTTGTTTTATGAATTAGAAACTGGAGACCTTTCCATAGAAATAAACAGAGTAACGAAAATGCGCAAAACCATCACAAAGGAATATGCAAAAAAAACGGGCCGATCCGTATCAGTTATATACACGGATATGGAAAGAGATTTTTTTATGTCAGCACAAGAAGCTCAAGTTTATGGAATAGTTGATTCTATAGCAGACGACGTGAAGAATAAATAGGGGGAATTTATCACACATTCCTATTTTATTTATCGTCTTAGATAGAATTATACAGAAAAAAAATAGATAAAGTTTTTTTTAGAAAAGATAAAATTTATAATCATCCGGTTAGGATTAATCTAAACCAGATTATTATGCTACATACACTTTACCATGCCAACTATTAAACAACTTATTAGAAACACAAGACAGCCAATCAGAAAAATAAACAAATCTCCAGCTCTTGTGAGATGTCCTCAGCGACGAGGAACGTGTACTAGGGTGTATGTGCGACTCGTTTAAATCCTCGATCTTATGGGAAAGAAAGAACCCTTTGGATTACTCGCTACAAAAAAAAGCACTAAGATATAAAAAAAGAATCTCAGGTTATCCTTGAGTTATCCTAAAAAAGGATCTAGCATATCCTTTTTTTTATTGTAGATCAAATCTATGGTTTTCAGTAGTGAAAATTCAATCACCTCCCTTTTCAATTGAAACTGGGAAGGAATACCCAATTGTTAATAATTGATTCCTTTTAAAGTTAAGCAGGGTTGATCCTTTTCAAAAAGATAAGGCCCATATTCTTGTAAGAACGGACTCCGAGGGTCAGCAAATTCGCTAATCTTCCTAATTAAATACCGTTACTGTATAGATGGGTCTTGGTGTGAAAGACCTATTGCTGCTTAATTCAGAGGTAGAGCCAAAGGGTGTGGACTATACAAGTTAACAACATTTTTAATTAAATTAAAAAAGAGCTCCGGTGTATATAGAAGACCTCACCGTTTAAAAGAAGTTACCATAGAAACGATGGAACCCACGATTTATTTATTTATTTTTTACTTTTTTTAAATATAGCTTTATCATTTCTAAAAAAACACGAATCAATCACCTATAAAAAAAATTGTGGGTAGGAAGGTTATTGTAGCAAAAGCCATTGGAATTCTTTTTTTATACATTGGAAAAATGAGTTTTGTTTTTATAGAAAAGGAGAAAATAATATCTGAAAGATAAGAAATCTTTTCGTTATTCATAAAAGTTTAGCTTATTCAATGACCAGAACTAGACGAGGATATATAGCTCATAGACGTAGAACAAAAATTCGTTTATTCACATCCAATTTTGGTGGGGGAAATTCACGACGTACTCGAAGTATTATTCAACAAAAACTTAGGGCTTTAGCTTCGGCTCATCGGAATAGAGAGAGGAAAAAAAGAGATTTTCGGCGTTTGTGGGTGACTCGAATAAATGCATCAATTCGCGAAAATTTTCTATCCTTTAATTATAATAAATTAATAAACAATCTCTACAAGAGACAAATGCTTATTAATCGTAAAATACTCGCACAAATTGCTATTTTAAATAAGAATTGTCTTTATACAATTTCAACTAATATTTAAAAGCATAAAAATGAAATATAAGGGAAATTAAGTGTAAAAAAAAAAAAAAGAATCACAACAATATACGCTAAAAAAAGTCTGAGAAGGTAGAATAGAAATTGAGTATAATAATTAAAGATTAACATAAAAATAAGGATCACTAACACAGACAAATTGAACAAAACCATTCAAAAAAAAAAGATTGTTAAATCTTTTTTTTATGATAAATATCATACAATAAGAAAACTCGATCTTATTTCTTTATTTTCAATCTTTTTTTTTTAAAGTTTAAATTCGGATTGGAATTTTGGTTCAATTGACGAGTAAGCTTTTCTTTTACGTATTCGAGAACCTGGAGTTGGAGTAACCACAGTCCTTTTTTTTAATTTCATAAATTTTATTTTTTTTTCGTTATTATTATTAATAAAAGGTAATAAAGATAAAATACGAGCTTGTTTTATAGCAATAGTGATTAATCGTTGTTGTTTTAAAGTCAATCTATTGACCCGCCTAGATAAAATCTTTCCTTGTTCGCTAATAAATCGACTAATTAAACTCATATTTCTATAATCAATTCGATCCCCCGATACAATCGGGGGCAACCGCCTACGAAATGATCGGTTGGCCTTAAGAAAACGCCGTTTGGGCTTAAGAAAACGTCGCTTGGGCTTAAGAAAACGTCGCTTGGATTTATCCATGATTTGGTTTTTCCTTATTTAATTTTAAAGTTCGATTCGCTCAAAAAGGCTAATAATTAAAAATGGAAAATGAAAAAAAAATAGGCTTTTGCTTTTGATTGTCTCTATTGAATAGAGAATCTAGATTCTCAATGGAGAATTCCTATTAACTCTTTGTTACTAGGTAATCCTTATATTGGATATCAAGATGACACTAAGATCTAGAGGTTCCATCTATTTTTTGATCTCCACATGAATCATATGTTTAGAACAATAAGGACAAAATTTTTTCAATTCCAAACGAATCGGCGTATTGTGTCGATTCTTTTGAGTACTATATCTGGAAATACCTCTTGATTTATTACCACTCTTTCGAACACAGTTGGTACATTCCAAAATAATCCCTACTCGCGCTTCTTTTCCCTTGGCCATGAACCTCCTTTTTATTTTTTGGGGTTTGTTTTTGTTACTTCAACTCTATAGAGATTTACAATTTAAAGTGAACAAAAGATAGATTAATTCCTAATCGAATTAGGAAAGATTTGTTTGTTTAATATTCAGTGTTAATACAATAACTAAAGGAGTCCTTTTCTATTTCGAATTGAACTAGAGTTCTTTTGTTAAACATTTTAACATCATATGTTAACTTAACCCCACATTAACCACATATACTTAGATGTTTTCGTTTTCTTTTCCTTTCAATTTATTGAAATCTTAGTAAAAAAAGAGTTTTGTTGGATTTTAATTCGCTTTTATTTTGAATCTATTTTCAAAACGCTAATGCGATCAAATTAAAAAAATATACGGAAGAGGGGGGAAAGTATTCCCAGAGATCAAATCTTATCTAGAATCTCTTTCAATCCCCCCCATGTTAATAACTAGACCGAAAAAAAGGGGAATGTTAATGCATCCGGGAAAAAACGATTAATTTCTATCAATAGTCCGGCTAAAACCCCGAACCATAAAGTACTTATTACAGGTGCAACAGATAGATAGGTTTTAAAATCTCGCATTTTTTTTATACTCCTTCCTTATTGGCTTATTGAGAAATTTTTTTTTCATTTCAAATTTATATTGATACTCTTTTTTGTATTGTAATATATTGTATTACATATTGATTGTAATATATACGATCAAATAGATATCTTCAAGTTCAATTGGAATTTTTTTTTACTGAAAGATTTTTTATTCAATTTGAAATGAATAAGAATTTAAGAGCATAAATAGAATCTTTTTTTTTATGTAAAGACAAAAAACTTCTATTTAATTTTCTATATATATATCTATTATATAGATCGAAATATATATATTATATAGATCGAATCCTTAGATATAGATAAAAAATTTATATCTATCGTAAGTTTAGTATCTAAAATAGATAATTAATATCTATAATTTTTTTCTCTGAATTGTTAATAAAGTTATTATTTTTTGGAATATGTAATCCATATATCCCAATAATAATAATAAATGAAAAAAAAACACATTAAGTATCTGGAAAATAAGATGGAGATTCTTTATAATTCAATTCAAAACCAATTGAAAGGGATGTAGCGCAGCTTGGTAGCGCGTTTGTTTTGGGTACAAAATGTCACGGGTTCAAATCCTGTCATCCCTACCTATTACTTCGCCTATGCGCAATAAAGCGCAATAAAGAAAGATTTTTTGAAATCCATTCAAATTGAATCAAATTGAAAAGGATAAGTTTTTCTTTTTATTGGGAGTCTATTGTAGATAAAAATCTGCAAGACTTCAAGCAAGATGGATTGTACGCTACTTAAAAAAAATAGCCTTCCTTATTTATCCTTTTTTACGCTCTTAGTTCAGTTCGGTAGAACGTGGGTCTCCAAAACCCAATGTCGTAGGTTCAAATCCTATAGAGCGTGTTTCGCTTGATGTTTTCCTAAGTAAAAATCTTAGGAAAAAAATGGAGCAGCAAACTAAATTAAAAATTGGACCCCCTCTCTTACCGCAGGGGGTCAAAAAAAGAAAAAGACCCTTTAAATAAATAAATAAAAATCAAAGGTCCAATTGATCACCGCGTCTATATTGTAAATATGCAGTTACAAATAATCCAGCCAACGTAATAGGAATTAGACCTAATACAATTCCAAATAGAAAAACTTCAATCATTTGAATTTGTTTCCAAAAAAATAAAAGATGCTATATCTATCTTTAAATATTAATCTATATTGATTCAAAATCTCAATAAAAAAAACTTAAGATGAATACTATCCATAAAAAAACTTAAAGCAATAAACCCCATTAAAGAGTATTTGTCTATATAAATTGCTTTGGGTTATGTTTCGAAACAGTTCATTCCATTTTTTTATTTGTAAATGGATTTATTTAAATAAATCTAAATAAGTCGTATCTTACTTAGACCAATAAAAAGAACCGAAGCTACAGTTAATGCTGCTAATAGAAAACCGAAATAACTAGTTAGAGTAAACATAAACTAAATAAACTTTTGTTTCTAATTTATACATAGAATTGGAAAGCATTTTCCTAAATTAAAATGAAAGTTTTCATTTTTCATTCATTATAGATTATAGATGATACCAACAAAAATAGAATTACAGATAGATAAATCTGATCCAATCCAAAATCAGTACAAAAAAGAAATGATTAATATTAATGCTATGGCTAATCATTTTTTTTTTCGCTTGCTTCATTTTTTTTTTTGAAATACTAGTCAATTTTAAAATATTAATAATAATTAAAGATTTCATTAAAGTTATATTTAATGAAATATCTTAAATAATCAAAGGTACTCTTTTTTTTATCTGATCCATGATATATGGCATAAGATAGGTATAAAAAAATGTAAAATAATGTTCTCAAAATATTTATTTTTAACCGGTTGCTATTGCGTTGCTGTGTCAGAAGAAGGGTAGCTATACTGATTCGGTATACTTTAAAGAAACCCTTGGTACTAAATTGACGATCTTACAAAAGGTATCCGTAAATTTTTATTTACTGATCACATCTTTTAAAGAATCGATCCCTTTTTACTTTATGTAGAAGAATATGTGGAGCTCAGCATGTCTGGAAGCACAGGAGAACGTTCTTTTGCTGATATTATCACCAGTATTCGATATTGGGTCATTCATAGCATTACTATACCTTCCTTATTCATTGCAGGTTGGCTATTCGTCAGTACTGGTTTAGCTTACGATGTTTTTGGAAGTCCACGTCCAAATGAATATTTTACAGAAAGCCGACAAGGAATTCCACTAATAACTGGCCGTTTTGATCCTTTGGAACAACTCAATGAATTTAGTAAATCGTTTTAGGAGGCCTCAATGACCATAGATCGAACTTATCCGATTTTTACAGTACGCTGGTTAGCTGTTCACGGCCTAGCTGTACCGACAGTTTTCTTTTTGGGATCCATCTCAGCAATGCAATTCATACAACGATAAACCTAATCCAAATTCATTAGAGAGCTATGACACAATCAAACCCGAACGAACAAAATGTTGAATTGAATCGTACCAGTCTTTACTGGGGGTTGTTACTCATTTTTGTACTTGCTGTTTTATTTTCTAGTTATTTCTTTAACTAATTATTTCTTGAATTACTAAAAGAAAAAAAAATAGAATATAAAATGATAAAAAAAAAGTGGAATAATAAATAAAAGTAGAAATTGTTTTATCTCCTCGGATGGATATCATCTCAAAATTATCTATGACTGTGTATGTCTATAGTATGACCACTTGAGTAAAAATATAGGAGGAAGTGGGATAAATGGCCGATACTACAGGAAGGATTCCTCTTTGGATAATAGGTATTGTAGCAGGTAGTATTCTAATTGGCTTACTAGGCATTTTCTTTTATGGTTCATATTCCGGATTGGGTTCATCCTTGTAGTAATAATCGGATGAACTGAGTTGCCTAGATGAAAGCATAAGAACTCAACGGGATTCCTTGAATCATATATTCATATATAAAAAGGGTCCCACTGAGTTCTTAATAATTAAGACTCTAATCATAAAACTTGAATTGTACAAGTTGAAAAATGGATCCCTTTTTTCCAATATTACCAAAGATTCCATTCTTTTTTTGTTATACGTTTTTCTTTCCAAAAAGAAAAAAATGGGTTTAACCCACTTGTTCCGTGAGGGCATGGATGATTAAATCATCAAACTTTTTATTGTATGAATACAACTCAATGTTTAAAAAAATAATTCATTTTTGATAACTCTCAATCTCAAAAGGAAATAAAGAAATGACTATTTAATGAACACCCTATAAGAGTAAAAATCATTAGTCTTTAGACACAAGAAAAGAATTTATCCACATATGTTTTTCTTGTGTCTAAAACTAGACTTAGACTAGTAAAAATATTAGGAATATTAATATATTGAATTTATACTAAATTCCTTTTCCACATTTTTTTTTAATTAGCTTATACTTATTATTAAGTATAATAAAAAAGATAAAAAAAATACTACACTTAGTCAAGACGAAATCTTATCAGAATGAACTAATTCTACCCCTCCAGTCAATTTCCAAGAAAATAGCTATATATATCGATTTTCTTTTTATTAAAAAAAAAAATTAACTAACTACTACTAATTAGTTAAGATCTAGAAATTCATTTCGGACAATTGAACTTTTTCAAACTGTTTCTTTTTAAGAACTAAAAATATTTGGGCCAAAATAACAGAAGCAAAGAAGACTAAAAGACCTTGAATACGTAATGGGTTTTGAAGTACTATTTCAGTATCGCTCTGACCAAATCCACCCACATTAGGATTACTCGTTAATGGTTGATCTTGTTTGATGGATTCACCTTCTGAAACAAGAAGCTCGGGGCCTGGAGGTATAATATCAATCACTTGACGCCCCTCTACCGCATCGGTTATGGATATTTCATATCCCCCTTTTTCTTTTCGTAAAATCTTAGTTAGTACACCAGCGGCTGTTGCATTATAAACCGTATTGTTACTTTTGCTGCCATCAGGATAAATTTGCCCCCTTCCCCGGTTTCCCCCTACATATATTGGATATTTTAAGAAATAAACATCTTTTTTAGTAACAGGGTTTGGAGAAAGAATAGGAAATGTGATTTCAGTATATTTCTGACCAGGAACGGGTCCTACCACAAGAATATTTTTTTTATTGGGACGAAAAGTCTGAAAAGACAGATTACCTATCCTTTCTTTCATCTCTGGCAAAATACGATCTGAGGGAGCTAATTCAAACCCCTCAGGTAAAATAAGAACCGCCCCGACATTCAATCCCCCCTTTTTTCCATTAGCAAGAACTTGTTTCAATTGTTTATCATAAGGAATTCTAACAACGGCTTCAAATACAGTGTCAGGAAGTACCGCTTGCGGAACCTCAATATCTACAGGTTTATTAGCTAAATGACAATTAGCGCATACAATACGCCCTGTTGCCTCACGTGGATTTTCATAACCTTGCTGCGCAAAAATAGGGTATGCATTTGAAATGGATATTTGAGTTGTTATATACATGATGAGCGATAGAGAAATGAAGCAAGTAATATCTTCTTTTAGTTTTATCCAATAAATACTCTTTCTGGTTTGCATGGTATAATCGTTGATCCCCCAATTTCTACAATAAGATTAGGTAAGTCACTAAAAGAGTTCCTTACCCACGATGGTGCTATTTACTGAAAAATCTTTAAAATATTTTGACTCAAATAGAGTTGCAATGCCATTCACTTAGACTATAATAAAAAATAAAAAATATATATTGTAGGTGAAAAAAAAAGAATAAAGATGAAAATTGGATCATTAAATCTTTTTATCAGTCGTTCATTGAATGATAAATCACTACAAGTGATGGAGATACACGATTTAAATAATAAAAGATTGAATATTTCAAAATTGTATCAAGAATGACTGGAAAAGTGGAAACAAGAACAGATATAATTAGATCATTATGAGCAAATCCAAAATCATTATAAACGGATCCAATCATTAGTTCCCAACCGTGAGGTGAATGAAATCCTATACATAAATCAGTTATGAACAGAATAAAGAAAGCTTTTATTGTATCACTTAAGTTATATATAAATTCTTGAACCCAAGAATTTAAAATGAAGAGTTCTTCATTACCTAAAACAGCATATAGACTTAGAATAAAGAAACAAAATATATTTGTTGAAAAGTGTAAAAACGTATGGATACACTCCTCATTGTACATCCTAAGCAATTGAATAGTTTGCGTGTGGAGAGAAAAAAAATACTTTTGTGGATCTGTTTCCGTATATTCTTTCAACATTTCTTCTACCAAGAAGAGTTCTTTTAATTCGATGAATTTTTCGATAATACTAGTTTCTTGACTAGTGTTTAAAAATATTTCTGATTGATTAGTATTTCTCGAATGAAAAACCCAAGATTCCACTGTTTTATTAAACAGAAAAGAAATACACCAAGGCACCACTATTATAGATATAATATAAAGAACCGAGCTAAATGCTTTTTTTTTTTCATTTTTTATTTGTAATGAACCTATATTTTTTATCGACTCTATCTGATCCACTTTTTGTTTTCGCAAATAGTCAAATAGAGGTTTACAACTTGAAATTTATTACTTGATTCTTTATTTTGGATTTATAAACCCATAGTTCGATCTTTATTCTTAATTTATAGAAAATATTAAGAATAAAGAAAAAAGCTTGTTTTCAGGTATCTCAATTATTCAATTCACAATTGAACCCTTTTTATTAAATTGAAACAGTTCAAAACAAATATTTCAAATTTATATTTTGAAGATGAAAGAATTATTTATCTCTGAAACTATCAAATCCTCTCTATCTATTTAGAATAAATTAATTAAAAAAAATTGATGATTCAACCCTCAGTATCTTTGGTAAGGATTCCTATAAAGAAAAAGATCATGATCTCATGATCAAAGAAAAGGAGAGAAAGATGGATTAACAAAAGAAATATGATTTAAAAAATAGAAAGAAAATGTATTCTCGTAATTGCAAATCAATTATAAAAAAAATAATCCTTGGATTTTTACATTCCAGTCAAGAAGAAGCTCCTTGTTGAATTCATTTCAAAATACTTCAATTGGTACTTGCAAAAAATAAGCCAATTCAGCCCCCCTTTTCTCAATTTCTCGGGGGGTTAAATTTTCATTCGTACCAGTCAAAGGAAAGGATCCCTGTCCTCGGATTTCCATATAAAGAACACGTCGAGCATAAATACCCTCTTTAGCTTCTATTCTGATAGACTGAATATCTTTCAAAAAGAATCTAAGTAAAATACGACGATTCCTTCCCGGGAATCCCCAACGAAAAATAGACACTATCCCCTCTTTTTTATCAAATCGATCATAACCACTACCAACATTCCACAAGATAGTGGACCATAAGTACGAACTAATAAAAAGACCGGCAATACCATAGAAAGACATCACAATGCCCTGGGGAAAAAAAATAATTTGCTGAGATGGAAAAAAAGATATCCAATTTCGGCCAAGGTAACTAGAAACGCCAACAAAGAAAAAGCCTAATGAACCTAAAAAAATTATAAAAGCCCAACTGATATTACTTGTTTTTCGGGCCCCCTCTATAAGTTCTATCCATATTTGTTTATATCGCCAACTCATACTCGATCGAATTTTATTTTTTTGCAAACGGGATACTAGTCCCAAAATATTTTACTTGGTTTTGTTTATTTCTGAAATAACTTTTAAGAACTGGCATTATTTGTATGTTTTTTTTTTTAATTCAAAATATCTATAAAAAATATTAAAATTTATTTAATAATAACTTCAATTTCAAATACGATTTTTTTACTCAAAAATACTATTGAAAATAGAAACTTCTACTTAGAAGATAAGAATTTGAAAGTTCGTAATTTTTCCTTATGTTTCAAAAACGAGCGGGATACTCGTTAGATCTTTTTTTTTCAAAATAGATAGCATCCAGGCTAAAGTTCAAAAAGACTTCAAAATTTAAAAAGAGCTGCAATCCATAGGACCTAAAGAATCTTATTTTTTTGAATATAAAGAAATAAAGAAGTCATTGCAATTGCCGGAAATACTAAACCCACTAAAGGCACAAAAATAGGGGGTAAATTGTTGAGAATTGTCATATAATGCACACCTCGATTGAATATTAAATATTTGTACCTATTTCTTTTATAAGTGTTATATGATCCTTTTTATTTACTTTTTTTTTGGTAGTTTGATTAGAAAGCTATTTTTTAATCATTAGGTTTTCTAATTTTATAGTAAATCTTATATAATTATATCTTAAGTCTATATAAGTGAGCATCTATAATATTAATAGAATATTAATAAAGCGCAAGGAAGTTTTAAAAAACTAAAAGGAATTGATTCTTTTTCTACATGAAATAAAGGTATGAACGCCTATTTTTTATTTGTTTTACTATTAATTCAGTATTTTTTTTAACGAAATTCCTTATTATTTATTTTTTCATTTTTCAAATGGACTTAAAAATTTTTTACGCGGATTTTTTTTATCCCCCCAACTTTTTGATAAAATTGGATCTAATAAAAGGGATCTTTATTCATTTTTAGTCAAATGGGATTCTCGGAAGAAAGATAAGAAAGATAAGAAAGATGTATAAGACTAGACTCTATTTGATTAACCCCTACTTTTCTTCAACATAGGTACGACAAAAGTATTTTTTTTTATTTTATTAAATAGTTTTATTTTTTGGACTTATGTATCTATTTATTTAACTCATAAATAACTTTTTTAATAAAATAATTTATTAAATTACGAATGTACTGGATTTAAATGTAGTATTTAAAGAAAATATACTTTAATATACTTTGAGTGTAAAATAACTCAGTCAAATGTGTAGATGAACTAATTCATTCAAAACGCCCTTTAAAAGATTACGGGGTACGATTAGATCCAATAATCCACAATCAAATATCATTTCCGCTTCTTGTGAACCGTCTGGTACCTTTTGATTCAAAGTTTGCTCAATTACTCTTTTACCAGCAAATGCAATATGGGCTTCCGGTTCCGCAATTATGATATCAGCCAACATAGCAAAACTTGCTATTACACCACCTGTCGTAGGAGATGTCAGAACTGATATAAAAAATAACTTTTTAGAGGATTGATAATGATGTAAAGCAGAAGATACTTTAGCCATTTGCATCAAACTCAAACTCCCTTCTTGCATACGGGCTCCTCCCGAAGCACAAACTATAATAAGAGGTAAACGTTCATTGCGAGCATACTCAATTAATCTGGTGATTTTCTCTCCTACTACGGTTCCCATACTACCTCCAATAAACCGAAAATCCATGACACCCATTGCTACGGGAATACCATTTAACATGCCTACCCCAGTCTGAACAGCTTCAGTTAATCCATGCTCTCGTTGAACAGAGTCAATTTTTTGTATATAAGGAGTTTCTGCACCCACCCCCCTCTTTTTATTCTTATGATCAAGTTCCTTTTGATTTTCCTCAGGTATACTTTTATTAATTATTTTATTTAACTCTTTCAATACCCTATTAATCTCTATCAATATTTTTCTATTATTTCTTAGACCTGTATCAATAGAAGAGTATTTTATTTTTTCTTTTTTATGAGTATATATTTTTTTTTTATATTTTATCTTTTCTTCTTTAAGAAAAAAATATTTCTTTAGCTTTAGATCCATCTTTTTTAGATATTTGTTTAGATAATGAATAGAATGTAAAGTACGGAGGTCGGACAACCTCCTCGGACTGTTGGTAAAAGGAGAAAAGGATCCCTTAAGGAATATAGACAGGGGTAGTTCAAAAAATCTAAAAAAAAGTACTTCCTGACTTATGTCAGGATACCTGTATGTTTTAATTTTAAATCTCTTGTACCTTTTATAAAACTTTGAATTCAAAAAAAAATGATTAAATTTCTTAACTTTATCAATTTGGTTTTTTTGATCAAATTGAATGGGATCCAAAGATACCATATCTTCGTCCATAGGATACCAAGTGCCTGAATCAATTAAAAAATCAATTCGCTCTGAACTCCCCATTCTTACATAAGAATTACAATATTGACAAATATACATTTTTGACAGAAAATCTTTTCGATAGTTTAGTCCGTCGCAAACCTCACAGGTTACCCACAAATATTGGTATCGCTTTATTGTCTTTAGACTTTCAATATGACTTTGACTTAGAGTCGAAACGTAATCCAACATTCTTTTAAAATTAAAGAACTCAATGTCTAAAATTTCATTAAAGTAGTAACTATCAAAATAATCATAATTCAACTCTTCAGTCTCAATTTCTGTTAACATAGTTCCAACAGGATTTGAAATTTGGGTTTCGAAAGAAAAAAAAGAAAAATCCAGACCTGTTTGCCTGGACGACAATAGAAAATTTGATGAACTCCAGATTTTTTTTTTTAAGGTATCACCCAGTCTTTGTTTCCAATTAATCTTTGAACTTGGAAGTAGAGAACGAAAAATCATAAAAAAAAGATTGGCCCTCCCCCAAAATTATCTATTCTATAGAGCTTCTCACTAGAAATTGAAAGCGCCAAAATAAATACAAATAAGGAAAAGAAAGCAACATTTTACTTAAAGATCATTTTAATACCTATGAAAAACATATATCTTTCATTTTCATAGGGAATCCATAATAATGCCAATATTATAACTTATGTAGTTGCATAAGATTTCAATATGTTAGTTCGAATGGGTTGCCCGGGACTCGAACCCGGAGCTAGTCGGATGGAGTAGATAATTTAACTAGTAAAAAAATAGGTAAAAAAAAATCCCTCCCCAAGCCGTGCTTGCCTTTTTCATCGCACACGGCTTTCCCTACGTAAACATCCAAAACCCAATTTTCCCAAGGCGAAACTCCTAAGATAATTGAATACTCAATTATTCAATCTTTACTTGTACCTTACTTGTATATTTATATTTTATGAACATTTCATAATACAAAACAATACCTTATTAGATTCGAAAAAAACTGTATTTTTTTCTATATTATTATCTTTTTTTATGAAAAAAAAGATTTTCATTTCCATTTCTTTTTCTTTTCCAAATATTATTCATGATTGATTAGATCATTAATAGAAATAATATCCAAATACCAAACCCGAACTTTAGATTGATTAGATAGATCTGACGATCTAGATGAAGATCTTATAAAGATCAAAGAAGAAATCGGGTCTTCTAGAAATAATTCTTCTAAAAAGGATGAACCCAGTTTTTTAAAAAAAGCACGGACCGAGGTTTTGTGTTTGCGAGCCAAGGTTTTTAAACAAGCAAATCGAAGTATATAATGTATTTGATACAAATCTTTTTTTTTTGAGGATCCACTATAATAATATGAAATCTTATTGCATCGACGCACAAATCGGTCAATAATGTCTGAATCCAACGAATCGATCCAGGTCGGTTTGCTAACGGGATGACCTATTTTATTACAAAATCTCATTTTGGATAATGAGTCAATCATGAGAATAATTGGAACTAGTAGATCCATTTTCTTCATAGTATTTTCTATACTAAACGCATTTAGTAGCATTTGACTTCGTATTACTGAAGGATTCCTTTTTAAACTGAAAAGATAACCAACACAATGGAATGAATGCTTATATAATGGATTGATATGTATCTTGTCTGGTTGAAACCAGACATCAAAATGATTTTGAAATAAAGTAACAAAGTAGTATTTCCACTTGTTTATTAAAAGAGGCATACCCCTATAAGCAAAAAATAATTTTCCTTGATAGCGAATATAATGCATATTCGGGTCTTTGAAAAACTCTAAAGTAATGGAGGAACCCTTACTAAAAACCTCTGTAAAATTTTCTACTTTTCCATAGAAATAAAGTCTTTCAAAAAAAAACCTAAAAGGTTTTGATGGTAAATGAAAGAATTGGCGACGAATAAAAAAAAAAATGGATTCGTATTCATATATATAAGAATTATATAAGAACACAAATAATCGTAGATTTCTTTTTTCAAAAAAAGAATTTGATTTCTTTTGAAAAAAAGGATGGTTCCAATTCCAATACTCGTGAAAAAAGAATCGTAAAAAATGTAAAGAAGATGGATCTTTTAACCAGTAACGAAGGATTTGAATCAATTTTTCTAGATGAATGGGGTAAGGGAATAACCCATCTGACACCAGATTTAAATAGGGAAATTTATCCTCTAAAAAGGGAAATATTGAATGAATTGATTGTAAATTTTGAACTTTGACTAATTCAAAGTTTTGGAAAAAATTCCCCAATTGGGGCGAAAATGGAATTTCAACAATGATTGAAAGCACCTCTGATATCTTTTGAGAATATAAAAATTTATTGTAGAGAAAATACGGATTTTCTTTCAAATTTGCAACAGAAAGACTTAAATGATTCTGTTGATACATTCGAGTAATTAAACGTTTTACAATTAAAAAACTGAATCTTTTGTCATAACCTAAATTTTCCAACAATATTGTTGGAAATAAATTATGATCATGAGCAAGTGTATAAATATATTCTTGAAATATAAGTGGGTATAGGAAGTCATTTTTATCATTTTTACGAGATATAACTAGATCTAAATATCTTTGATCTTTTTTTTCTCCCATTTTATGAAAATTCAAAAAAAAATTTTATTAAAGCAAGGACATGGGATTTTTGGAATTATAAAATGATACATAGTGCGATAGAGTAAAAATAAAGTAAGATACTAAGAAAAAAATGAATACCTCAAAAAAATGAATCAACAGATTCTATAATATCGCTTTTTTTTACTTGTAAGTAAAAAAAAAGAGTTACAAATCCTTTATTTTTTCAAGTCAATCGCTCTTTTGATTTTGGAAAATATCTTTGTTATCAATATACTCTTTATTATACACATTCTTCTACGTGGAATAGTTAGGATTTATTGAACTAATAGAAAATATGTGCTAATGAGGAAGCCTTTCACACATCGGGTACTAATATATTTTTAACATGTAATTAGATTGGATAATAATTCAAATCTAGAACTGAAGCTCGTTTCTTTTTTTTCTCTATCTAATTAATTGAAGGTGTGGAGCTCTATCCATTTATTCATTCGACTCGTTTTGAATTCGGTTGTATATCTTCTGGAACAAGAATCCAAACAAAGTTTGGATTCGATAAAAGAATATATTTGAAAGATTCTTTATTGATACGACATGCTGTTTTTTCCATTCATTCCTTTCCGGATCAGTCGTAGTCTTACAAACAATACCGATGGTATGTACGAATCCTTTTTTTTCATACAAATGTGTAAAATATGTTAGTCGCACTTAAAAGCCGAGTACTCTACCGTTGAGTTAGCAACCCTAAAATTCATTTTTTTTTTGATGGAATCAAATAAAAAAAGATAAAAAATACATAAAATAAAAATTAAATATTAATAAATATAAGATTAAGTAAAGAAATACTTAATTCAAACCAGTAAACTTAAAAAAAATAAAAAAAAGACTTCAAATAAGGATTTTGAATAAAAAAAAAAAAAAAAAAGAACAACAAGTAAGAAAGACCTAAAGTATCCGCGCGCGCGTAGATGTACTAGATACTTACTCAGTAAGGATTATATTTAGTTAATACGGTGTTGTCAATATAACTAGGATGAAAAAAAAGATCTACATGTAAGGAAAAGAATCTCATTCAAAAAACCTAAGATTAGGATAAAAAAATATTCAAAAAATAAAAATGGAACTTATTAAGTTCAATATAATATACTTATTAAGTTCAATATAATATTTCAATATAATATATTATAATAATGGATTAGTCTAGTTAAGTATAACTAATTAGTTAATTCTGTTTTAGGGATCTATTCAATATTGTACTTAGATTCGATATCTAAACAGAAAATGATTTTGTAATTTATGAAAATATACAAACGGAAAACTCTTTTTAAGTTTCGAAATGGGATAAAATCCCTTATTTCAAATAAAAAGATCTTTTTTATATCTTATACTTTGTTATCTTATACTTCATTATACTATTTTATAATTTAAAAAAAATTTCTGGGACGAAAGGATTCGAACCTTCGAACACCGGGACCAAAACCCGTTGCCTTACCACTCGGCCACGTCCCATTCATTTTGTTATTGAACAACATTCTTATTCAATATCAATAATATTGATATATTATGTTTTTTGTCAACTACTTTTGAAACCAAAATCCAGAGGATTCTCTAAGATAGATGGAGCTTATTGTTCGGATTTTCTTCAGTGTAGAGGTAGATATAGACTTAAAGTCTATTTATTGATCATAATATATAATTCAATTAAAAGATTCTTTATATGTCTAAGATATCTATAAAGATTTGATCTGAAAATATCAAAATGTTATTTTTTTTATTTTTTATTTGAGAATTGACGTTTGATTGGATAAGCTTAAAGAAGGTTTTTTAGGCTATTTTACTTCAATCTTATTTTTTTTGAATCTTGTTCTCAAAAATCTATTACTAACTTAATCAAAATTGAATTCTTTTCAAGAACAAAATCTTTGTTATGCTTAATATTTTAAGTTTGATTTGTATCTGTTTTAATTCCGCCTTCGATTCAAGCAGTTTTTTCTTCACAAAATTGCCCGAAGCTTATGCTTTTCTAAATCCAATTGTAGATATTATGCCGGTAATTCCTTTGTTCTTTTTTTTATTAGCCTTTGTTTGGCAAGCTGCTGTAAGTTTTCGATAAGATTGTTAAAAATGTACGATTGTCCTATTTTTTTCCAAAAACCAAAAGAAAATCTTAACCGTTGCTACCAAGAGTTTTCTTGTATACGTCCTCAATTCGGTTTTGTTTCGATCCGTGAAATAAGATTCACTTGATGTTTTTCCTCTTTTTTATTTTTCATTTGGTTGAAAAAGAAACTACTTTCTTCTAATTGACTAGAATTAGATTAATAGAATTAAAGTTTACCCCAACTAAAAACTAATACGTATAAGAGTATTTTTTTTTATAAAAAAAAATACTCCGAATACCATATAAATTCATTTTCCTTTGAAAAAGCCTTTGGATCTTTCTCGAAAATACTTCATTTATTAGTTTGAATCCATTTATGATAAAAAATCAAATTAGAAAATCTATTTTCTTTTTTTAACCAAAAAATTATTTTGGAGATTGTGTAATGCTTACTCTCAAACTTTTTGTCTACACAGTAGTGATATTATTCGTTTCACTTTTCATCTTTGGATTTTTATCTAATGATCCAGGACGTAATCCTGGCCGTGAGGAATAAAAACAAAAGTTTTTTTCTTTGATTTATTTTTGTATGCTCTTGAGATTTCATCTTTTCTAGATCTTTAACTATTTAATAAAGTTTAAATTATCAAAGATAAAAAAAAAGATCAAAGAATTAACCGGAAAGAGAGGGATTCGAACCCTCGGTACAAAAGATTCGTACAACGGATTAGCAATCCGACGCTTTAGACCACTCAGCCATCTCTCCGAAAAGAGGGAATTAATATTTTTATTCTATTGTATAAAATAATTAAGACTTGAAAAGGAAAAAGATTTTTATCTTTGTTTTTTTTATTTTAGTGAATCACCTTATATAGAATTCTATTTGTTTTTTCATTCCTTTTTTGTATTAACTCTACTTTAAGAGTAGAATATCTTAGTCAATTTTTAAAATAGTCATTTTTTTTTTTTATTGATAGAAAAAATAGAAATTCAAACTTAGTTAGAGAATTTATAGAATCTCTTTTCTTTATTAAATTTAAAACCTAATTAAAGTATTTTCTTTTGTATTTTGCTAACTTATATTTAGCAAAATACAAAAGAAAATACTTTAATATGAATTTTGTTTTAAGGATAACTTAGTTAAGTTATATAAGGGAGTTCTAGTCAAATTAGAACTACTACTAATAAGTAATAAGTGAAACTCTAGTTCTTTCTTGTATAGAAGATAACAAACTATACAAATAGTACAGAATATTAGGATTTTTAGTTTTTTAGAAATCTTGATAAATTAACTAAATGAATTTTATTAGAACTCTAGTTTTTTCGTTTTTTATGATACTAAACTAGAATCCTATTCCTTGACAAAAGTTTTTTTATATACAATAATTGCATTGTAGCGGGTATAGTTTAGTGGTAAAAGTGTGATTCGTTTGATTAATGCAAACTATAACTATTTTTTTCTAACTATTTATTTAGTTAGATAGTTAGAAGATCCTTCGCGGTTTATATTCTGACCAAAAACTTTATTTCTGAAAAGGATTTCAACCTTTCCTTTTCAATGATTAATTAAAGGAAAATTCAAAATTCTCATAATTTGTATACAAAAATAAATTCAAATAAATTGGATAATAAAATTATGAAACATAATTTATTGATCATTGGATCCATATTTCCAATGAAATAAAATAAGTCTGAATACCAGATCTATGGATAAAGAAAAAATAAATTAATTTATTTCGAATCGTAACTAAATCTTTCATTTTTCTGTTTGTTTTAAACAAAAAAAATTGAAGCAAATATAGAATCAATTAAGCAGTAAACGATGTCTTTAGTTTACTATAGACATCCACATTTTGTTTTAGCTCGGTCGAAACAAATCCCTTTTCCTAAAGATAAAAAAAAAAAAATAGAGGACGAAGTAACTAAAAAGAGCCCTACATTTAGCAGGATTATCTAAAAAGCGAGTTTTTAAAATGTTTTAAATAAAAAAAAGGGGGCTGACATAGATATTATGGATGTTATAATAGCTGTTATGGGTATTGTATGATTCGAATATCTTTTGCGTGCATCATACGCATTATTTAATCTTACCTGTTCATTTTTACCTATTTCTTCCATAAAGAAGCTGAATGAAACCAAAGTTTCATGTTCTGTTTTGAATTAGAGATGTTAAATAAAATAAATAAACATCGACTATAACCCCTAGCCTTCCAAGCTAACGATGCGGGTTCGATTCCCGCTACCCGCTCTCACTCTATCTACCCCGTAAATATTTTTACGGGCCTATTAAAAATATAGAAACTTAAGAATATAGAAACTAGGTTTCTATATTTTGGATCCTTTATCTTGATCTATTACTCAAGAAAATAATGCCTAATGCCTTGGTTATTAGTTATTCTATTCTAACTATCCCAATTTATTGTAATAAATTCAATAAAAATAATAAGAATCAAAAACTCAAATAGAAAAAACTTTTCTAAAAAAATTCTGTTTGTATCTTATAAAATAATCAATACTTATAGATTGAACATGAAAAATCTAATAAATTACTGAGATTTTAGATTCCATATTTTAAAGTTAAAAAAAAAAATGGAGAATAATAAGATATATTTGATTTAGTATCTATATTTTTTTATTATCTATCAATCTAGTAGATTGAGTTTTTATTAGTTTATACACTAATACTGAAAAAATATGAAAAAATTCTTTTTTTTTTTTTTATAAATCAAACCAATTTATAAATCCTTTTTCTATTTTATTAAGGAAAATAATAAGTTTATTATATCAATTTAAAAACTTTATCATTATTCTTTTTTTTAATTTTCAATCTTTTGAAGAATCAAGTGAAAAGAGAAAAAAAAAAAAGAATAATAATAATAAAACAAAAGAGTAATATTAATAAATAATAAATGTAAATCAAAAGGCGTCCATTGTCTAATGGATAGGACAGAGGTCTTCTAAACCTTTGGTATAGGTTCAAATCCTATTGGACGCAGGATCTTTTCATCTTTTCATAGAGTATTCTATACTCTATTGGATAATAGAATATTAGTTGTTATTTAAAAATATTTTAGAATTAAAGATTGTGGGTAGAGGGAGACTAGTATTTTTATACTCTAGTTTTTTTAGAGTATTCTTAAATCTCTTATTAAGTTATCTTCCTATTTAGAGATATACCTAAAATGAAGATTGATTGATCACTTCCTATCTACTGTTCTTTAAGTTGAAAACGTTGCGTCTGCTCTTGAATAGCTTCTTTCAAAAGGGTTTCCGCTTCTTTGGTAAATGTTTTTGTAGAAGATATTATCTCTTGAAACTGCGGTTTATTACTTTTTAAATAAGTACGTAACTCATGAAGAAAATCCCTTACTTGTCCTATTTCTAATGAATCCAGATATCCATTCGTTCCAGTATAAATGGTCATTATTTGATCTGAAACGCTGAGAGGATTCGATTGGGATTGCTTAAGCAACTCACGTAATCGTCGACCTCGTTCCAATTGATTCTGACTACTTTTATCCAGATCAGAAGAGAATTGTGCAAAGGCTTCTAATTCTAAAAATTGTGCCAATTCTAATTTTAATTTACCAGCTACTTGTTTCATCGCTTTTATTTGAGCTGCGGATCCTACTCGCGAAACGGAAATTCCCACATTAATAGCAGGCCGAATTCCAGCATTGAATAAATCGGCCGATAAGAATATTTGCCCATCGGTAATTGAAATTACATTAGTAGGAATATAAGCAGAAACATCTCCCGATTGAGTCTCAACTATAGGTAAAGCAGTCATACTCCCTTCACCTAAATTAGAACTTAATTTAGCCGCTCTTTCTAAAAGGCGTGAATGTAAATAAAAAACATCTCCCGGATAAGCTTCACGACCAGGCGGTCTTCGTAATAAAAGAGACATTTGTCGATAAGCCTGCGCTTGTTTGGACAGATCATCATAAATGATTAAAGTGTGTCGTTTACGATACATAAAATATTCGGCTATAGCCGCTCCTGTATAAGGGGCGAGGTATTGTAATGTAGCGGGAGAAGCCGCCGTTTCGGCTACAATAGTCGTATATTTCATTGCCCCTCGTTCCTGTAAAGTAGTGACTACCTGAGCTACAGAAGAAGCTTTTTGACCAATAGCTACATAAACACATATTACATCCTGTCCTTCTTGATTCAAAATTGTATCCGTGGCTACTGCTGTTTTTCCTGTCTGTCTGTCCCCAATAATTAATTCTCGCTGTCCCCGACCTATTGGAATCATTGAATCAATAGCTATAAGTCCTGTTTGTAGAGGCTCATATACGGACCGCCGTGAAATAATACCCGGAGCTGGAGATTCAATTAACCGAGATTCAGAAGATGAGATTTCACCTCGACCATCAATAGGTTTACCCAGAGCGTTAATAACACGACCCAAATAAGCATCACTCACTGGGACTTGAGCAATTCTTCCTGTTGCTTTGACAGAACTTCCTTCTTGTATTAGTAAACCGTCACCCATTAAGACAACACCAACATTATGTGATTCCAAATTCAGAGCAATACCTATTGTACCTTCTTCAAATTCGACTAATTCACCTGCCATTACTTCATTAAGACCAAAAATCCGAGCAATGCCATCGCCTACTTGAAGTACGGTACCCGTGGTTACAATCTTTACTTCTCTATTATATTGCTCAATACGTTCACGAATAATATTACTAATTTCGTCGGCTCGAATGGTTACCATGAGTATTTCTTCCTTTGTTGAAAAAAAAAATGATGCCTAGACTATAACAGTAGGACTAGTCAGTTATTTCTGTTATTGTTCCCAACATGCCAATATTAGCACTGATGGTACGTAAATGTAATTCGTTGTTTAAACGTCTATTTAGAGTTCCTAAAGCTCCTTCTAAAGCTTGTTGGAAAACTCGCTGTCGGACATAATTAAGTGCCTTTTCTTGTTCAAAATTAATTGTTTCATTATTGAAATTTTCAAATTGTTCTAAAGTTACAGAAGTTGAATTAATTAAATTCAACTTTTCTCGTTCTATTTCAGAGTATCCGTTCACTCGATACTCATCTGCTTCGATCTCCACTTGTCGTAAGCGAATTCGTGCTTTCTTTAACTGTTCTATGGCTCCTTCACGTAGTTCTTCCGAATTTCGAATAGTATTCAAAATCCTCTGTTTTCGATTATCTAATAAATCACTTAATGAAAGTAGATTATCTTTCCCTTTATTTTAAGACTTCCATAATCTCTTCCCGAACCAAACATGAATCTTTCGATTCATTTGGCTCTCGCGCTCACTTATTTGTTTGACGTATTTAATGGGAAATCTCCATATAGTTTCGATTGTAGTGAGCCTATCCTCATTTCCTCATTTCTACCCTTAAAAGGGATAAAACCTTTCGAAGAAGTGATATAAAAAGAAATAGTCAACTAATCTATGATTGAAATAGTGAGAGGACTCTTCAGATCAAACAAGTAATTGTCAGTAGAGTTGTTTCATTTTTTTTTTAATCCAAAGAATTTTTTTTAAAACTAGGTTATCGATTGAGCATTGGAGAACACCAGGTACCCCATTCTTTTAAGAAAATAAAAATGAAATAAAAAAGTTTAGAATCTTTTTTTTTGACATGAGTGTTATATGTCAAAAACGAATTTAAAATATTAATTTTATTTTTTGAACCTGAATCCTTGTTTTTATTACCATTGTAGTAGAAAGAATACTTTGCTATGTCTGGACTTTAAACAGTTATGATTTAACCATATTAATCGTTCCTCAGTATTGGTTGATAGAGAATCAAAGATTATTGACCAATAAATTACGAAATGCTGTGTTTCTTACAGATTAGTTTTTAATTTTTTTAGAAGTAATTCGCAGGATTATGCACAGCTTTTGTTTTAATTAATACAAAAAAGTGCAGCTGGATCAATTCAGCCGATTCTTGAAATAAACAACTCGCACACACTCCCTTTCCAAAAAAGATCAATATACCAAGGACTACACTTAGATTTATTGGATTTGTTGCTAAGATATCGGTATTAAATCCGAAACTCTCGGCGGATGGCCAGTGACCCAAGAGAACGAAAGAATCGGTTACATTTTTCATAAGATCTCCTCTTCTCATATAGATACTATTTATTTCATTTTGCTTAGTCTAAAATATTATTTATATATTTAGTTTTATTAGTTAGAATATCTTTAATTTAATTAGTATTTAAGTTTTATTTATTTAAGATTTCGATTCTTTTTTTTTATTAATCTACTTCTTTATTCATTTTTTACTTTACCCATTTTAAAATGGATTCATAAAATTTTTTTTTTTGTTTTGACTTTTAAATACGTAGTTCTAATTAGACCGAATCCATTCCAATTGGATATCAAAGATTATACGAATGCCAAGATATTGACTTTATTGCAATACTCCCTTATAAGACTTATAAGAATTGTGTTTAATTCAATAAAAAAAAGACTGGAATCTATTTTTTAAATTGAATAAACATTAAATAAAAGGGGTGGATGGGAAGGAAGAAAGCGAATCAATATACTAATTCCTCATCCATAAATAAGTTTCCTCATCCATAAATAAGTCCTTCCCATAGGTTATTGTACAAAAAAAAGTATTAATTAAGTACTTGTAAGTGTACTTGTAAGTAGACAATCTTGATAAAATTTCAAAAAAATAATAAAAATAAATAAATAATAATAAGTATGCAGTAAACACTAATAAATAAAAAAAATACAATTTTTTTTCTTCTAATTAGATTATTTAGATTATACAAAAGGATTTGCAAATAAAAGGGCTAATGCTACAACCAGTCCATAAATCGTTAAAGCTTCCATAAAAGCCAAACTAAGCAATAAAGTACCCCGTATCTTTCCTTCCGCTTCCGGTTGTCTCGCAATACCTTCTACAGCTTGCCCTGCAGCAGTACCTTGACCAACCCCTGGTCCAATCGAAGCAAGCCCAACAGCTAAGCCAGCAGCAATAACGGAAGCGGCAGAAATCAATGGATTCATGATAAATTCCTCGCACCAAAATTAAAAAAAAAAGAAATGGAAATGGTTAATGATACAATCACCCACTAAAAACAATTATTAATTTCGAATTCCAGAAATATTCACTATTATATGATTCCTGTGAATCGAAGGACCTATAAAGTAGCTACGAATTGCTAATTGAAGTATAATACTCTTGAATCATTCAAAATCGATTTGATTCAAATGTCTATCTAAATCACTAATAGTAGTAAATGATATTAGATATATCCATACAGAATTACTTAATGTTTAATATTACATATACATGTATTTCTTGCATAACGTAAACCAAAATTATTCATTTATTTCAATTGAATTTCAAAATATAAAAGAGAACTACATCACTTACTATTTTCATTATAGTAATATAATCGAAGGATCCAATCACAATTTTAAATTAAAGGTATCAATTCATCAATTCGAATTATTCCTTAAAAAAAAGAGCTACTTTAGTGAATTTTTAAATTACTAAAACTTAACTAAATTATAGTAAGAAGTTTTTTGTGTTTTAATCTGGATTCTAAAAATAATAAAATAAACAAAATTAATTATTAGTCACAACACTATTTTTCTCCTAAAATGAGATGATAATTGAATAAATAAAACACACAAAAAAATATTGATTGGAAGGAGACATAAATGAACCAAAGTAATATTAGGACAAATCTTTTGTAGATCTCTTTTTCCCTTTCTTCTTAGTTCCGATTCGAAAATATCGTAATCTTCTTTCTGCTTCCTTGAGATCGTCTAACTAAAGGATCTTGTTTATTTTTGTATTCAAAAAATAAATAACTTTAAGCAAAACATATACATTACTTGCGCTATACTATTACTATACTAGGTAAGCAAAACCTCTACATTCTTTCGCTATATTAGAAAAAAACAAGAATAAAAAAAATGAGTCAATGATGCCCCTCCATGGATTCGCCTATATAAGCAGCAGCTAAAGTTGCAAAAATAAGAGCTTGAATACCACTTGTAAATAATCCAAGGAGCATAACAGGTATAGGGACCACTAGAGGTACTAAAGAAACAAGAACAACAACTACTAATTCATCCGCTAATATATTTCCGAAAAGTCGAAAGCTAAGTGATAACGGTTTTGTAAAATCTTCTAAAATATTTATAGGTAAAAGAATTGGAGTTGGTTGAATATATTTACCAAAATAACTTAACCCTTTTTTACTAAGTCCCGCATAAAAATAGGCTATTGACGTAAGTAAAGCTAAGGCTGCGGTAGTATTTATATCATTCGTAGGGGCTGCTAGCTCTCCATGCGGTAACTCTATTATTTTCCACGGTAAAAGTGCCCCTGACCAGTTAGAAACAAAAATAAAAAGAAACAAAGTTCCAATAAAAGGAACCCAGGGACCATATTCTTCTCCAATCTGAGTTTTGCTTATGGATCGAATAAACTCAAGTACATATTCAAAAAAATTTTGACCGGCAGTTGGAATCGTTTGGGGATTCCGAACGGATACAATGGCGGAGCCTAATAAAATGGCAATGACTACCCAAGAAGTTATAAGCACTTGAGCATGGACTTGGAAATCCCCTAGTTTCCAATAGAGATGCTGGCCTACTTCCACACCAGATATATCATAGAAACCCTTTAAAGTGCTGATGGAACATGTGAAAAGATTCATATTGACCTCTGAAAGAAAACTTTTAAAGAAATTATTTTGATTCGACCTTCCCTTTTTCAAGGTTTTTTTAACTTGCTTGCTTGAATTATATATATATATATTTTGAAAACGACTTTTTTACATGATTTTTCCAGTTTTGTTGCTTTTTTTATGGAATTCAAAAAAAGGAACCGATTCCTTGGGTTTAAAAAAGGATTCTTTTATCTAATTCTTTTTATCTAATTTTATATTATTTATTTCTAAATCCTATATTATTTATGTATATTTAGTAATATTTCTTATTAGAAATATTACTCTTAATTATTAATTTAGGCCTCTTGTATATAGCTAGAACGACCTTCACAAATAGAAAATACCAATTTATTAAGAATTAATCGGATTGAAGCTATAGCATCATCATTGGCCGGAATCGAAATATCAGCAAGATCCGGATCACAATTTGTATCACTTAAACAAATCGTTGGAATTCCCAAAGTTATACATTCTCGAAGAGCCCTATATTCTTCTTGCTGATCAAGGATTATCACAATATCGGGTAATCCCGCCATATATTTTATTCCATACAGGTATGTTTGCAAGTGAGATAACTGTCTTTTCAATCGAGACGCATCTCTTTTTGGAAGACGATTGAATTCCCCGGTCTTTTGTTTTATTCTTAAGTCCCGGAACTTTTGAAGTCTCATTTCGGTCGTGGACCAATTCGTTAAAAGTCCGCTAAGCCATTTATTATTAACATAATGACATCGCGCTTTTTTTGCAGCCCGCACTACGGAATCCGCTATTTTTTTTTTTGTACCAACAATCAAAAATTGTTTTTTTCCGGTTGCTGCATCAAAAACTAAATCACAAGCTTCGGATAAAAAACGAGCAGTTCTAGTAAGATTTGTAATATGAATACCTTTACGCTTTGCCGAAATATAAGGTTCCATTCGAGGATTCCATTTTTTAATACCATGACCAAAATGAACTCCCGCTTCAAGCATCTCTTCCAAATTTATGTTCCAATATCGTCTTATCATTTTTCCCCACACCCTCTCTCTTTTGCTTTAAAAAAAGAGAGATGAAAAACCTTGAAATATAAAATATATAATTGTTCCGACGGAACCTTCTCTTGTACCCTGTCCCATTGAGACACGACTCCTACGATTATGTTATTTCTATTTATTGTTTCCTATGATTCTCTCACTTTAGAATCATCTTTTTGTTGTCTTGGTATTAAGCTAACAATCCAAAATCCCAAAACCATCACTAAATTAAAATAAATAGCTAAATAAATAAATAGATGACCCCGCTCTCTGAAATACAGGAATCTCTAAATGCTATAAATTCTGCCCTATCATATCAATTTTTTAAGATACCAAAATCAAACAACTCCCTATGGTAAAACAAAATATCTCTGATTTGACCATCAAAAAAATTATTCTTTTTGTTTTTCAAAAGAAAACCTTTAGATTGCTTTGAATAATGTACTAATCCTTGAAATCCAGTTCCAAGGGGGATCATACTACCTAGAACAACATTTTCTTTCAGACCTTTCAACCAATCGATACGACCGCGAAGAGCTGCTTTTGATAAAACACGAGCAGTCTCTTGAAAACTTGCTTCAGATATGAAACTTTGAGTATTCAGAGATGTTCTCGTTATTCCCAATAATACGGATCGATAACAAATTAATTCTTCCAAGGCGCGTCCCGTTCGCTCTGCCCGTAACAATCCAATAAGTTCTCCGGGTAAAAAAACATTAGACATTCCATCTTCGGAAACCAAAACTTTAGATGTTATTTGACGGACAATAATCTCTATATGCTTATTATGTATTTGAACCCCTTGGGATCGATAAACCTTTTGGATCTTGTTAACCAAAGCAATACGACTTTGCACTAACGTTAGCTCTGCACCAATCAAGAATCTCCAAGGAAGCCCAAAGATTCTTGTTATACACTCGTTCCAACCCTCAACTCTCTTTTCTAAGTTTGAAGATATTGAATCAATTGAACGTACTTCTAAAACTTGTTCTACTTTTGGAAGACCTTGCGTTATATCACCCGATCTTGCTTTTTCATATAAAAATGTAACTAAAGTATCTCCATCATAGAGGATTTCTCCATAATTCCCCTGAACGGTTGCTCCTGGAGTAGCCAAATAAGGTTTAGCAGCTCTTAGTACTAGAGAATCAAGGTGAACAATTATAACTTGACCTGATTTTATTTGGGGTAGTTGTTTGGAGATCGATTGAGTTTGACAAATAAATTCTCCCAAGATAATTAGTGTCAATTCTTTTTCATTTTCATAAAAATTATGATTATAATTATGATCGCGAAAAGACCAATTTACATTTTTTGGATTCAAAACGTGGTTATTACAGGGATCGTAATTTATACTTCTCCTATTTTCATCTAGAAAAATAAATTTTTTTTTTTGAAAAGACTGATTAAAATCATCAAGTTTAAAATATTTAATTAGTGAAATCTCATTATGAGTTATTAAATTGGAAAATAAAAAAGAATTTAAGATTTTAAAAGTTGTTCCTAAAGGTCCTAAGAATGAATTCTGAATTGAGATTCTAGAATCTTTTTGAATTGATTCTGTTATCCTATTGTAATCTTTTCCGTTGTTGAATGGAAATATTCGAAAACAATTAAATGATGACAAGCTTATCAACGATTGGCACTCCTTAGTTTTTTTCAATAAGGTGCTAAAGGTTCGTTTATTTTTTTTTTTTTTAAGTAATTGTTGAATCTTTATCTTAGAATAAAGAGAAAAAAATGGATTAATATCAGATGACGAGGTTAATCCGTAACCTGATGAATCCTGCCTTTTTCTGCGGATAGAAAAAATAGAGGATTTCAATAAGTTTATTCTTAGGAAATCCTTAATCATACCTTTTGTACTTACTTGAACAAAAGAAGCACAAGCCTCGTCACGCAAAAGATTATTTGTATCTTCTTCCCAATTCAATACTAACGAAGTACGAACTAATTGAATACTTGTATCGGAAATTCCCAGAATTGATTTACTAGTTCCATATAAAATAGAATTTACAACTCGAAGTTTCAGATTATCCTTTTCTTGCAATAGATCCTTAGAGAAAATACTTTCGAGATTTATACCATCGGAAATCTCATATTTGATTACCGGCCGAACTAAAACAAAATATTTTTTTTTACTTGGTGTAAACCATTGGACATACATCCATTTTTTAATTTGTGTAGATTCCTTAGAATCCGTAGAATTTGTTTTTACGATTTCGGGTGGAATCAAAATCCCACTGTGTCTATATATCTTATCTATCTCTCTTGGAAAATGGATACCACCCGAAAATATTTTAAGTTCCAATTTATTCTTTTTTTTCTCCACACGAACTAATCCACCGACCCTACTTTTTATATTCAAAGTTATTTGTGTATCTATTCCAATAATACTATTGTTTCGTACCATTAAAGAAGATGATTCAGGTAAAATATAAACTTCTTCGGGAATGAAAAAAAAGCGATTTACTCTTATGTTATTCTTTTGATTCCCTTCTTTGACTCCGGCGTTCTCAATTAACTCTTCTTTTTTAAGAATTGAATGCACACCTGGATTAACATAATTAGTAATTCCGGAACTACTTCTTTGGTATTGCGGGTCGTCGAAATAAGCAAAAATACAATTTCTACGCAAAATACCATTTATAGGCATTTCAATGGAAATACTAGAGTAAGTCAATTTTTCCTTTTTATGATCCTCATTGGAGTGAAATGGAATGATGAATCTATTTTTTCTCCTTTTTGATACTAAATCAAAATTCTCGTGAAGAATAACAGTAGATTTTCGATTACAACAACCAATAGATAGAATTCGATCCATTTTTGAAAAAAAATAAATATTTTTTCCAGTGTTATCCGAAAGACTAGAAAATTTGTATTTAGCTTGATCATTATTTTCTGATGGATTAAAAATAGAGTTTCTCTCGATAGAAAGATAATGGGTGTTCATTTGATCTTGATCATTATGGACTGAACAAGTGTCTATATTCAATTTACACGAGTTTCCTGATAATATCCATAAATGGCTTGTTTTTGCTAAGAGATGAACATTACTATATGTAAATTCTGGTGCATGGTATACGTTGGTACTCCAGTGCATTTCTCCTTCTGATTCGGAAAAAATATATTTTCGCACCTTCTCTTTCAAATTCAAAATAGATGCTCTCGAACAAATTTCAGCAATAACTTGTTGAGATTCGACATATTGATAATTTTGAACGAAAAGAATACTTTTAGGTGGAATAGTCACATTATGTACAGTATCTTGACTTTCAATAGTTAAATTCAAGTTTATAGAACATAAAAAAGCAGGATGCCCCTGACGTGTACGTGTAGGCTGAACCAACTCCTGATTAAATTTTATTTTTCCATTCGAAGGCGATCGTACATGATTCGCAATACCCCCTGTGAAGACCCCCCCAGTATGAAATGTTCGTAATGTTAGTTGAGTACCCGGCTCTCCGATGGATTGACCCGCAATAATCCCTACAGCTTCTCCCAATTCTACCAGGTCACCATGAGTAGGACTCCGTCCATAACAAAAGCGACAGATCCAAGCCGTACTTCTACAAGTAAAAGGTGTTCGAATAGATATTGGGATTGATCGAAAGTTTATGAATCGATTCACAAGTACAACCCCAATATCTTGATTTCGGGTAGCAATGCATCGTCGACCTATATATATATTGTCTGCTAATACACGACCTATTAAAGTTTGGATAAAGATTCTTTCCGGAGTCATCCCATTTCGAGGATTCACAGAGATCCCTCGAGTAGTTCCACAATCTGTTCTACGTACAACAATGTGTTGAACTACTTCAACAAGTCTGCGCGTAAGATATCCAGCATCGGATGTTCGGACAGCCGTATCCACAACTCCCTTTCGGGCTCCATAGCAAGAAATGATGTATTCTGTTAATGAAAGGCCCTCTCGTAAATTGCTTTGAATAGGTAAATCAATCATTTGCCCCTGGGGATCGGACATTAATCCTCTCATACCTACTAATTGGTGCACTTGAGATGCATTTCCTCTAGCTCCCGAAAAAGACATTATATGCACAGGATTTAAAGGATCAGTCATCCTAAAATTAGGATTCATTTCATTTCGCAAATATTCACTTGTAGCATACCATACCTCAATGGATTGACGTAACTTTTCTATCGCGTGTACATTTCCATAACGGTAGTTATTTTCAATAATAAAATTTTGTTGTTCAATATCTTGAACTAACCATCTCTTAGAAGGTATTGTTAAAAGATCATCAATTCCTAATGAAATGGATGTAGCCGTGGCTTGCTGGAAACCCACAGTCTTTACTTGATCCAGGATGTGGGATGTATATGCCATTCCAAAATGATCTATTAATCTGCTAATAATTCGTTTAATGGCAGTTCCATCTATCACTTTATTGGGAAAGACCAAAATGGTCCGTTCGACCATAAGTACCTCCATATTCTGCTAAGTCGGATTCGACAATGAATTTGAGTCAATGATTGGAAAACTTCCTTTTCTCAATTTGAATTCATATAAAAATGAAGAACATATATTTCTAGTTCAACTGACAAGGATATGAATTTATACCAATAGTTTACTATTTAGTGTACAATTCGAGTATAGACTTCCCTATTTTAGATTCCTATAATCAATTTGGATTCGCAGGCTTGCGAAAACCCTTGTATAGCTTCTTCAATTTCTCGATAAAGATAAATATGACCAACAGTAGTTCGAATGTATATACAAAGAATTTTTTTTTTTATACTTCGTACTATTAAATAGTTTCCATAAATTTCCTGGTAGGTCCCCATAGATTGATAGTGAACTTCGGTAGGTATTTCTCTTGAAGCAATAACACGTTGATCTACTTTCCATCGAATCCATACAGTACTATGTAAATAGATTTTTTTTTGCCAATAAGCTCCAATTGCAGCATACGAATTACAAAAAAAGGGTTCTTTGATATGCTTCTGATTATGATCTTCAATTTTTTCGTTTTGATTATTTTTGCAAGTGTATAGATTATATCTATTTGCATAAATACCTGGTTGATTTCCGCTTGTCAAGATATAAAGCCCCATAAGCATATCTTGAGTTGGTACGCAAATGGGATCGGAAATAGCGGGAGAAAGAAGATTCATATGAGAAAACATAAGTAAACGAGCTTCTGCTTGCGCCTCCAATGATAAAGGTATATGAACAGCCATTTGATCCCCATCGAAATCCGCATTGAACCCTTTACAAACTAATGGATGTAAACAAATGGCACGCCCTTCCACTAAAATGGGTTGAAATGCTTGTATACCTAATCTATGCAGAGTGGGTGCCCTATTGAGTAATACGGGATGCCCCTGCATTACTTCCTGAAGTATTTCCCATACAATGGGATCCTTTTCCCGAATTTTACTCTTAGCAACTCCAATATTCGAAGCAAACTGTTGTCTAATGAGACCCCGAATTACAAATGTTTGGAAAAGCTCTATTGCTATTTCACGAGGCAATCCACATTGATGGAATGAAAGCGAAGGTCCTACAACAATGACGGAACGTCCTGAATAATCAACCCGTTTACCAAGCATAGTTTCACGAAATCTTCCTTCTTTACCCTCGATTATATCGGAAAATGACTTGTAAACCTTAGTATGACCGTCCCTCATTGGTTGTCCCCGTATTCCATTATCAAGAAGTGTATCCACAGCTTCTTGTACTAATTTTTCCTGACACATTACTAATTCTTCAGGTGTAGATCTACTTGTTGTTAATAGATCCATAAGGGTATTATTCCGATAGATAACTCGTCTATACAGTTCATTAATATCTGAACTCATTAGTTTCCCCCCATCTAGTTGAATAATCGGTCTAAGTTCGGGAGGAAGAACTGGTAAAAGGCATAAAACCATCCATTCAGGTTCTATGTTTGTTCTAATAAAAAGCTTAGCTAATTCTATGCGTCTAACCAAGAAATCCTTTCTTCTACTTATTTTTCGATCTTCCCATTCATTAACCGCGGGACCATCTTCCCCTAGGACTTTCCATTCTACCGACGAAGAATTTATAATAACTCGTAAATCCAGATCGGCTAATTGTTCTTGGATAGCACCAGCTCCTGTTGCAATTTCTCTATTTCGAAATGTATTGAAGCCTTGTGTAGTAAAAAATAATGGAATACTATATTTCCAAGATTGGATTTCGTATTTAAATGAACCTCGCAATCGTAAGAAAGTCGGTTTTTTAGTTCTTGGCCTAGCAAAAGAAAAATTAGGATAGGATCCTCAAGGATTCCCCCCTCCAAAATCGGACATGAGAGTTTCCTTTCATCCGGCTCAAGCAGCTCGTCGAAATATAGTTAAAGAAAAAAAATATTTCCTTTCGTTCAAACTACATAAGATGTCCCAAAGAGCTACTCATTACTCAAGTTATCAATAAGGACCAAGCAACATTTCTTGGATTCATTCCTCTTTGTTCTTGTAAGAAATTTTAAAATTCTTTATTTCCATCAATTCTCACACTTACAAGGTAACTAAAATGGAAAATTCTTGAGTAGTCTATTTCCCTTCGAATGCTAAAGTCCAAAAGACTGGAAATTCGGACAGGATTTACTTGTTTCTGTTTTCTTACCTTTCGTTTTATCATTTAGGTCCCAAACTTACCTCGACGGTTATACCATGCTTACTCTAATAATAAGAATCTCTATGCGATGTAGAGAATCCGAAAACCATGACATGACCTATTTCTATACTTGAGTAGAATGAAAATAAGAATTCCTTTCTTAAAAAAAAAGCAATAATTGATTTAATCCCATACACTTAAGTGAAATTTATTTTAACAAAGTAAATCTTTTTTTAGTTGTTACTAAATAGACCATAGATCACTTCCACTTTATTAAGGGAAATCTTGATTACATCCCCCAATTTCTGAGTTTCATGTTCTTTTTTGACATAAACATGTCAGAGCTAAGGCATCCCTATTCGATTAAATGAGATGACAGTTTAAACTGTAAAAAAAATAAGAATCTCAATCAAATCACACATCGCAGTATACTAGGCCCTCTAATTCTTTAAGAGGTTTATCTAAAAGATTCGCGATATAACTAGGAAGTCGTTTCAAATACCACACATGAGTTACTGGGCAGGCCAATTTGATGTAGCCCATTTGATATCGTCGTATTCGAGAATCAACAAATTGTACTCCACATTGTTCACAAGATTTTGGATTTTCATTTTTATCTCCAATTACGCGATAATTTCCACACGCACAAATTCCACTTTTTATGGGTCCAAAAATTCTTTCACAAAATAATCCATCTTTTTCTGGTTTATTGGTTTTGTAATGAAAAGTATAGGGCTTTGTCACTTCTCCAACAATTTCTCCATTAGGAAGGATCCTTTTAGCCCAAGCACTTATTTGTTGAGGTGAAACTAATCCAATTCTTAATTGTTGATGTTTATACCAATCGATCATATAGAAATATTCTGATTAAGTCGGATTAAACTTCCTTCCTATTCATCTGGAAATCCTTCTCAGATATAAGGAAATGATTCAGTTCCAAAGCCAAAGATCGTAGTTCTCGAACAAGTAATCGAAAAGATTCTGGAGCATCCTCAGGTTTGGGGATTATTCCTCCAATGACCGTAGTACCAAGCACTTCTTGTCGGGCTCTAATATGATCCGATTTATATGTAAGCATCTCTTGTAAAATATGAGAAACACCAAATCCCTCAAGAGCCCAAACCTCCATTTCTCCAACTCGCTGACCCCCCTGCTTGGCCCTTCCTCTTAGAGGTTGTTGGGTAACAAGTGCATAATGTCCACTGGAACGTCCATGTATTTTATCATCAACTTGATGAATTAATTTCAAGATATAAGCCTTTCCTATTATAACAGGCTGTTCAAAAGGTTCTCCTGTTCGTCCATCAAAGAGTTTACTTTTTCCCGGATGTTCGGGTTCAAATACCCAGGGATTAGATGTTTGTTTGCTCGCTTCATATAATTCAGAAAACACTAATTTTCTAGAAGCCTCTTGTTCATATTTCTCATCAAAAGGTCCTATTCGATAATGTTTTTCTAGAAAATCTCCCGCGAACCCCAGCGAACATTCAAATAGTTGCCCTACATTCATTCGTGAAGGTACTCCTAAAGGATTTAAAACCATATCAATAGGTCTTCCATCTTGTAAATAAGGCATATCATGCCTAGGCAAAATCTTTGAAATGATTCCCTTGTTTCCATGTCTCCCAGCTATTTTATCACCTACTTTAATTTTACGTTTCTGTAAAATATATACACGAATTGTTTCTGGATTATAACTTGAACCTCCTTTTTTCTGGATCCATCTCACATCAACAACTCGACCTCTACCTCCTATAGGTAATTTTAAACACGTTTCTTTTGAAGTAGATACCTGAATGCCCAGTATAGCTCGTAATAATCTCTCTTCCGGAGCATATGATGATTCTTTTGCCACTTGAGGAGTTAATTTACCTACTAAAATATCCCCCGACTCTACCCAAGATCCTAGCCTGACAATTCCATTTTTGTCTAAATTTCGAAGTAACTGAGCTTCTAGATGAGGTATTTCATTAGTGATCCTTTCTGGACCTTGACTTGTGACATGAGTCTGAATCTCATATTTTCGTATGTGAAAAGATGTAAAAATATCTTCATATACCATCCGTTCGCTAATAAGTACCGCATCCTCAAAATTGTAACCTTCCCATGGCATATATGCCACTAAGATGTTTTTGCCCAAAGCAAGTTCCCCCCCAACAGTGGCAGCCCCATCTGCTAAAATTTGACCCTTTTTAATGGATTTACCCCGCTGAACCTGGGTTTTTTGATGTAGACACGTATTCTTGTTAGAACGTTGATATATAACTAACGGAATCTTTACAGTATCTCCATTGCCCAATAAAGTGATCTTGTCAATATCCGTATGAATTATTTTTCCCTCGCGGTTAGTTATAGCAGAAACCCCAGAATCTAGAGCCACTTGACGTTCCAACCCGGTTCCAACAATGCATTTTTCGGACCGAGAAAGCGGAACTGCTTGACGTTGCATATTAGAACTCATTAAAGCTCGATTTGCATCATTATGTTCAATAAAAGGAATGAGGGAAGCACCAATAGAAAAATATTGGAAAGGAAAAATACTTCGAAAATGAACCTGTTCCCATGCAATAGTCAAAAATTCTTGACGATATCGTGCTGGAACAACCTGTTCTTCTTGAATACTTCGATTCAACGCCAAAGAATTTCCTGCTGCTACCATATAGTATTCATCTCTATTGGGTGCTAAATAGAGTATACGTTTTTGGGGGGAGCCCTCATTTATTTTATAAAATGGGGTCTCTAAAGACCCCCAATGTCCAATCTTAGCATGAATTGCTAAGGATCCAATAAGTCCAACATTGATTCCTTCAGATGTGTCAATTGGGCAAATGCGCCCGTAGTGACTAGGATGTATATCTCGTATTCGAAAACTAGCAGTCCTTCCTGTCAACCCTCCGGGTCCCAAATAACTTAATTTTCTACCATGAACGATTTGTGTTAATGGATTAGTTCGATCTAAAACTTGAGATAATGGGTGTAATCCAAAAAACGATTCATAAGTGGTTGTTACTGGAGTTGATGTTACCAAATTTTGAGGGGTCGGTATCAATTTATGTCTAATTGTTCCAGATATAGTCCCCCTAACCACATTTTCTAAACGAATTAGGGCCAATCCAAATTGATCTTGTAAAAGATCGGCGACAGAACGAATACGTTTATTTTTTAAATGATTCATATCATCAAGTGTACCCATTCCAAATTTCATTCCAATCAAAAGATCCGCGGCTGCCAATATATCTCGTGGTAACAAAAATGTATTGTTAGTGGGTATATCAAGATTCAATCTCCTGTTTATATTTAGTCGGCCAATCCGTCCTAATTCACATCTTTGTTGAAAGAATTTGTTTTGCAATTCTTTACATAAAGATTCTGAAAAAACTGGATCTCCGCCTACGCAAGTAAATTGTTGATAAAATTCCAGAATGGAATTTTCTTTTGAACCCATTTTTTTTTTCTCCTTATCATTCAGGAAAGACAAGAAGATCTCAGGGTAATAAACATTTTCTATAATTTCTCGAAGATTTAAACCCATAGCTGATAATAGAACTAGAATAGAGATCTTTTGTTTCCTATTCACACGAGCCCATATCCTGGCTTTTCTATCTATCTCTAATTTGATTCTTCCTCCCCAATCAGATATTATTATTCCGGTATAAACAGAAATCCCGTTATGGTCCAATTCTGTCTGGTAATAGATACCTGGGCTTTGCAATATTTGATTGATCACAATTCTGTATATTCCATTTACTATAAAAGTTCCGATGGAATTCATTAAAGGGATTTGGCCAATAAAAATTGTTTGCTCTTGCATATTTCGACTGGTTTTCCAAATGAGTCCTGCGGATATATATAATTCCGAAGAATATGTAAGTGATTCATATACAGCATCTCTTTCTTTTATCAAAGGTTCTACTAATTTATGCCTTTCTACAAATAATTGAAATTCCATTTCTTGATCTGGATCTTCTATTTTTGGAAACTTATAAAGTTCCTCTTTTAAGCCTTGATCAATGAACCGACAAAATCCTTCAAATTGAATCTGATTAAATCCAGGTATTGTAGACATTCCTTCATTTCTATCCACCAGCATTTTTAATTTCCCATTTATTGAAAAAAAAAAAGAAAAAAAAAATAAAGATTCTATCTTTTTTTGGATCTTTCTTCCTGCAATCCAATTTTAATAATTGATCTGGCAATCATAGAATTTTTATTCTGTTTACAGAATCTCATAAAATCTTATCAAACTACAAGTACTATTATATATATTCTAATATGGAATATTTGCTAACTAAATAATAAAGGAAGAAAAAAATAAAGAAAATTTTATACCCCGATTGAGTAGAATTTTATTCATTAAAAAATATTCATCTATCTAAAAATAGATTAAAAGATTCCAAAGTATACAATACATAAAAGAATTTATTAAACATATGCATAAAGTATGCATAAAGTAGATCGGTCTAAGTATCTCTAACAAATTAGAGATACTTTTTTAAAGTAAAAAAGGATAAGATATTTGTTTCGAGATCCGTATTTCTTGGAATAATTTTTCTCTTAAGGGGTTTTCATATATTCTATTATGTTGTTATAATAGAAATTATAAATCAAAAATAAAAAGAATATAGCATTAGTTAAATATGATTTCTTCTTTAAATTTTAGACTCGGTCCTAAATTCACAGTCCTAAATTTTAGGTTCGACTTCGAATTGTTCTAGTATTTTGGTAACTCAAGATTGACATTTGGTTTTATTTTAATTTTAATAGAAAAAAAAGAAAAGTTTTAATTTCAATAGTGTGTGTGATTTGTTCTATAATAAAGTTTCTAGTGCTTTGGCGGCATGGCCGAGTGGTAAGGCGGGGGACTGCAAATCCTTTTTCCCCAGTTCAAATCTGGGTGCCGCCTATTTCCTATTTATTTAACAATTAACAATAGAATGGATCTAAGTTCAGAATCGTGCGAAGCATAAGAACTCTTGCTATTTTTACTATGAGATTAATTCAAAACATATGAGAGTTCCTTTTTTTAGAATATGGTATAATTTTTTTTATAGATTAATAAAAATTCAATTTTAAATTGAAAAAATACATAAATAGAAATAAATAGAAATAAAAAAAAAATAAAAAGATTAAATTGATATATCTTAATATACTGAATAATGTTCAGATTAATAATATATTATTTATATAATGGATCTTAAAGAAAATTGGATCAAGATACAAAATATCTATTTGGTAGACTTTGTAGAGGAACTCCGGTCAATATTTAGTAAGTCAATCAATATAAGTCAATTAATCAAATTAAGTGAATGAAGAATTTTACATATCAAATAGACAAATATAAAAGGAAAACGGAGTCTAAAAATAAATATCTTTTTTTGGTTCGGCCTTTTTTTTTTCTACTTACTCAAGAATAAGTAAGCAACGAGTGGTTTTTTTTTATTATTCTATTTATCTTTTTAAATTTTTTCATTACCTCAAATCTATTGGAACACAAACTATGTGATTCTTATTTGGAATATTTTTTTTTTACTCTTTGAATACTTTTTGAAAGTAATCTTACTATTTTTATTGAACAATTGACCAAAAATAGAAAATTTTTTTTTTTTAGAATGTTAGGGGACAGAATTAATATGGATATAGTAAGTCTCGCTTGGGCTGCTTTAATGGTAGTCTTTACATTTTCCTTGTCACTCGTAGTATGGGGAAGAAGTGGATTATAAGGGTACTATTTATTGACTAATTGCGTTGATAAAAAAAACTCTATTAATTTAGATTGTTCTGCAAACACTTTAATCTTTATTTATCCTAAAGTGAGGTTACGATTTCTTTTAATTTTAACATGATTCTATCTAGTTAGATAGACTATTCTATAGTAAGCCTTTTCTCTCTTTCAATAATAAATTGAAACGAAAAAATTTAAAAAAGGGATAGTTCTAGTAGAAAGAACTAGACAATTTTGTCTAGTTCTTTCTACTATGCCGCTCTCTTATCGCATATAAGACGAGAGATTATAGTCCACTTGTTTCATATAAGTCTCGAAATAGAACTCAATTTCCCAATGATTTATTATTTAGAAGAACTTGATAAGTATCATTTAGGTAAACTTAATAAGTTCACCTTTATTAAAATTAATTACTTTGACTAACAGTTTTGACGTATATTATAAGCAAAAAAGCAGTAGGAACTAGAATGAAGAGTGCAGTAGCAATAAAAGCGAGAATATTAACTTCCATAGGTCATCGTTTCCTTTTTTTTACTTTACAATAACTTCGGGATTTAATCCCATAGAGATGATGAATCTTTCGTCGATGAATTAAATGGGATGGATCTCAGCTCGATGATATCGAATTATACCCATATTATGAATAACAATATCTGATTTATCAAATCGATTCGTCGTCAAAAAAATGGAATAGTATAACACAGAAAGATTTTTTATCCATATCCAATTAAAAAATTGGAGTCTTTAGCTAACAATAAAAAGAATCTTTCATCAGACCTAGACAAAAAAAATAATGAATTTAGTTATGAGTTATAGAGAACGATCGAGTTTTTTACTTTATTTTTGACTTTTATTTTTGACTTTAAAAACATTATATATAAATTGACTGTAAGGAAGAAAAAAAGCAGGACAACTTCAAATAAAATTCAAATAAAATCTGGGACATCTTTTGAATTTTTTTAGGCAATTTGTCTCCTCTTCCCTAAAAAAAAAGGGGGGGTTGAATTAATGTATTTTTTATTCAATTCTTGATTTATATCTCGGGACTGACGGGGCTCGAACCCGCAGCTTCCGCCTTGACAGGGCGGTGCTCTGACCAATTGAACTACAATCCCCGAAAAAGAAAATGGAAATGGTACAATATAGGATTTTTTATGGAATTAATTGTATTGAAATATTTTTGTAATCTTTATTTTTGAATTTTAAATGGAAATAGAAAAAATAACAGTAGATGCGAGGTTGTACAATAGATAAATCTATTGACTTCTATGTTCATGGATATACACTTTTTTTATGGACACCGATTTATAATCAGCTTGTTTTCTTATTTCAAATCTAACTCAATTGCTAATTATTTACTTTCCATTACTCTTTCTTTTTATTCCATTTTATACTTTAGAATCTCGATAATTTAAAATTTCGATAAAAATAGAGATTGGTCCCTAAATTACAAGTTTTATTTGTCTAAAAAAAAATAATGGATTTGCTTATTTTTTTTTTCAGGCAGGATCCGTGAAAAAGTTAATTTTTGGGCCGAGCTGGATTTGAACCAGCGTAGACATAGTGCCAACGAATTTACAGTCCGTCCCCATTAACCGCTCGGGCATCGACCCAGGAAGAATCCTTTTCAAACTTATGAATAATTCATGATCAACTTCCTTTCGTAATACCCTACCCCCAGGGGAATTCGAATCCCCGCTGCCTCCGTGAAAGGGAGATGTCCTGAACCGCTAGACGATGGGGGCACATTTGTATGTCTATCAAGCATCCTATGAACATAGTATGTTCACTTTTTTAAAATTGTCAATATAATGAAATTGTGTGATTTGACTTCTCTACGGCAGTGATTGGTCTTTCATAAAACCAAACCTACATTGATTTACTTATTGTTAAAAGATAGATAAAAGAGCTTTTTTTCAATCTTGAACAAAAGATTAACAAATCCTAAAGTTCAAAATAGGAACTAGGAGTCAAAAGATGAATTGGTTATCAAATTATTTTTTAGTTGATTCTAATTCAGGTAAGATTTTTTTCATCAAATCTAATTAATCTAATTATTATCTATTAAAAAAAATAGATAGATTAGGGCGAATTCACTTTGATTAAGGTATATTCATAAATATACCTTAATCTTTTTATGATGGGAGATAATTTCATTAAGTTTTATCTTGAAAAGATTCATTATATTGATCTTTTAAGAAACCTTATTTTTCTTATATTCACTAGTTTTATTCGCTTTTCTTGTATGAATTATTTACTTTTTCGGGTGTAGACTTACCAATTATAACAAAAAACCCTTTTGCTTTCTAATTTAGGAATCTCTTTTTATTATTTAGAGTTAGACATGAATTCATTAATTAAAAATGTAAAAAAAAGCCCCTTTAACTCAGTGGTAGAGTAACGCCATGGTAAGGCGTAAGTCATCGGTTCAAATCTGATAAGGGGCTCCGTTTTGACTTCATAAAAATCATGAATTGAAGATCGTAGTCTTTATTTGATTTGAATAAGGATTCTCAAAGTTTGGTATATTGAAATTTTTTATTTTGAATAAAAACTATCTAATTTAAGATTTGGAATATTTCAAATTAAAGATTAATAACGTAACAATATTAAGAATAATACTCTTATCTTATTATAATAAAGTTATTCAAAAAAAAGTAAGTGAACCTAACTCATAGAATCAGGACTCTATTCACTATTTTGATATTTAAATTCGGGAGAGATTAAATTGAAACAATAGATCCCGCTTTTTTCCTATTCTATTTCTATTTGTTTCTTGTTGGAATCCGAAAAGATCTGTCAATATATTTTTATTCTTATTTTTTATAAAAGATAAAATTATTCAATTTTGATTTCTCGCCTCCACAGAAAAGTTTTTTCAAAGTCACAATACAATACAAAAGAGATAAAAAAATAGAAAATATCTTTCTTTGATTCAAAAACCCAAGATTCATTTTCATTTATTCTATTTCTACTTTAATTCTATATATATATTTTAGAATTTTAATAATTTATTAAAGTTTTTTCTTTTTGAGAATATGTTTTTAGACCTATAAATAGACGATTTCTAATTATAATAGAAACAGAAATAGAATTCTATTTCTATAATCAAATTGCTATATATCTAGCAGATTGATGAGTTATCAAAAAATTCAAGGTTCGTGTGAGTTTTTTTTTCAATATTTAAGACAAAAAAAGAGGAATCAAAATAAGTTTCGAAATTTACCTAAGTTAGGGAATGGCAACAAATTATTATTCCCAACTCACAGTAGATTAGAAGGGGCAGTATACGAAAAAACATACAGAAATGAGAAAAACTTCAAAGGCCCCGAAAAAAATACTATAAAGTGTTCCACAATGGTGAAATTAGTTGAATAGGAGGATCGCTATGACTATAGCCCTTGGTAAATTGACCAAAGAAGAAAATGATTTATTTGATATTATGGATGACTGGTTACGGAGGGACCGTTTTGTTTTTGTAGGTTGGTCTGGTCTATTGCTCTTTCCTTGTGCCTATTTTGCTTTAGGCGGTTGGTTCACAGGTACAACTTTTGTAACATCATGGTATACTCATGGATTGGCTAGTTCATATTTGGAAGGATGTAATTTTTTAACTGCAGCAGTTTCTACTCCGGCTAATAGTTTAGCACATTCCTTATTGTTACTATGGGGTCCTGAAGCACAAGGAGATTTTACTCGTTGGTGTCAATTAGGTGGTCTGTGGACTTTTGTTGCTCTCCACGGTGCTTTTGCACTAATAGGTTTTATGTTACGTCAATTTGAGCTTGCTCGATCTGTGCAATTGCGACCTTATAATGCAATCGCATTTTCTGGTCCAATTGCAGTTTTTGTTTCTGTATTTCTAATTTATCCCCTAGGTCAGTCTGGTTGGTTTTTTGCGCCAAGTTTTGGTGTAGCAGCTATTTTTCGATTCATATTGTTTTTTCAAGGGTTTCATAATTGGACACTAAACCCATTTCATATGATGGGAGTTGCCGGTGTATTGGGTGCAGCTCTGCTATGCGCTATTCATGGCGCTACTGTGGAAAATACTTTATTTGAGGATGGTGATGGTGCAAATACATTCCGGGCTTTTAACCCAACTCAAGCTGAAGAGACTTATTCCATGGTTACGGCTAACCGCTTTTGGTCCCAAATCTTTGGGGTTGCTTTTTCCAATAAACGTTGGTTACATTTCTTTATGTTATTTGTACCAGTAACCGGTTTATGGATGAGCGCTCTTGGAGTAGTCGGTTTGGCTGTGAACCTGCGTGCTTATGACTTTGTTTCTCAGGAAATCCGTGCAGCGGAAGACCCTGAATTTGAGACTTTCTACACTAAAAATATTCTTTTAAACGAGGGTATTCGTGCTTGGATGGCGGCTCAAGATCAGCCTCATGAAAACCTTATATTCCCCGAGGAGGTTCTACCCCGTGGAAACGCTCTTTAATGGAACTTTAGATTTAGCTGGTCGTAACCAAGAAACTACTGGTTTCGCTTGGTGGTCTGGGAATGCACGACTTATCAATTTATCTGGAAAGCTTTTGGGAGCTCATGTAGCTCATGCTGGATTAATCGTATTCTGGGCCGGAGCTATGAACTTATTTGAAGTGGCTCATTTCGTACCGGAAAAACCAATGTACGAACAAGGATTAATTTTACTTCCTCACCTAGCAACTCTAGGTTGGGGGGTAGGCCCCGGCGGAGAAGTTATAGACACCTTTCCATACTTTGTATCTGGTGTACTTCACTTAATTTCTTCTGCGGTATTGGGGTTTGGGGGTATTTTTCATGCCCTTCTAGGACCTGAGACTCTTGAGGAATCTTTTCCTTTTTTTGGTTATGTATGGAAAGATAGAAATAAAATGACAACTATATTAGGTATTCACTTAATATTATTAGGTTTAGGTGCTTTTCTACTAGTATTTAAGGCTGTTTTTTGGGGGGGCGTATATGATACTTGGGCTCCCGGGGGCGGAGATGTCAGAAAAATTACCAACTTAACCCTTAGTCCAAATGTTATCTTTGGTTATTTATTAAAATCCCCTTTTGGAGGAGAAGGATGGATTGTGAGTGTAGATGATTTGGAAGATATCATTGGCGGACATGTATGGTTAGGTTTTATTTGTATTTTTGGTGGAATCTGGCATATATTAACCAAACCTTTTGCGTGGGCTCGTCGTGCTTTTGTATGGTCTGGAGAAGCTTACTTGTCTTATAGTTTAGGAGCCTTAGCTGTGTTTGGGTTCATTGCTTGTTGTTTTGTCTGGTTCAATAATACAGCTTATCCGAGTGAATTTTATGGACCCACTGGACCAGAAGCCTCTCAAGCTCAAGCTTTTACTTTTCTTGTTAGAGACCAACGTCTTGGAGCTAACATTGGATCCGCACAAGGGCCTACTGGTTTAGGTAAATATCTAATGCGTTCTCCTACCGGAGAAATCATTTTTGGTGGTGAAACTATGCGTTTTTGGGATCTTCGTGCTCCTTGGTTAGAATCATTAAGGGGTCCAAATGGTTTAGACTTGAGTAGGTTGAAAAAGGATATACAACCTTGGCAAGAACGACGTTCCGCAGAATATATGACTCATGCACCTTTAGGTTCGTTAAATTCGGTAGGTGGGGTGGCGACCGAAATTAATGCAGTCAATTATGTCTCTCCGAGAAGTTGGTTAGCTACTTCTCATTTTGTTCTCGGATTCTTCTTTTTCGTAGGTCATTTATGGCACGCGGGAAGAGCTCGTGCCGCTGCAGCCGGATTTGAAAAGGGGATTGATCGTGATTTTGAACCCGTTCTTTCCATGACTCCTCTTAATTAATTGAACTAAAGGATCCACTCTTTTAAAGTAGCAATCCATTCGATTCTACAATACATTTTGATTGGGTCAACTAAATTAAATTAAGAGATTTCTTTCAAAGTTTTCTTTTTATGTCTTCTCTTTTCAATTAGATTGACTATATTTTTTATGGCTCGGCTATCCCATCTAGCCGAGCCATTCTGCTTTATAATAGTAGCCGATTCAAAAATATCTAAAATTTATAGAGACAGAAATAGATTCCCGTAAATAAGGAGAGAGAGGGATTCGAACCCTCGATAGTTCTTTGCAAACTATACCGGTTTTCAAGACCGGAGCTATCAACCACTCGGCCATCTCTCCCCAAGAGACAATACTAAAATATTGTAGTATTTTTTTTTTTTTTTTTTACAATTTTTGACTGATATAGAGTAGAGTACTTTATTTGTCGATAACTTGGAGGATTAGAAACATGACTATTGCTTTTCAATTAGCTGTTTTTGCGTTAATTGCTATTTCATTTATTTTAGTAATTAGTGTCCCTGTTGTTTTTTCTTCTCCTGATGGGTGGTCAAGTAACAAAAATATTGTATTTTCCGGCACATCATTATGGATTGGATTAGTATTTCTAGTAGGTATCCTTAATTCACTTATTTCGTAAACTTATTTATTCTTTCAAGATAAAAAAGAAGCCCCCCCCTCCAAAAAGATTCTTCTGGATTGCGAGACCTATTCTCGGTCAATACCCAAACAAAATAAAAGGTCAATAGAAGTCTCCAAAATATCAAATACAAATAAAGACAAAGAAGAAATTCAATAGAATTGAAATTTGAGGGAGGGGTCAACTTATTTTCGAATTCTTCAATAGAAGTAAATACACCATTAATTAAAATGGAATAATAATGGATTTCATATTCTATAGTTTATATATGAAAATATATAAACTAAAAAATCTTTTGAATAAATTATGATCTCTTATTTGTTTATCCCCTCCTTTATTTTATTTCAAAAATTCTATATTCTATATAGAATATAGAATTTATAGATATATGAGTAGGAATCAGCTCATCACTCAGAAAGACTAACTATCATAGTTATAGCTCTTCA